AATACACTCTATCATGAAATTCAATGTGGCAGAGTTTTCGCCATTGGTGGTTACTTTCCTATGATCTTTCCTCTCCCCTTTTACAATGAAATATTAGTCGTCCTCTTGTAGATAGGCTTGCTCGCTATAAAGACTTTTTCAATGGAATGATCATAAGGTATCATAGCATAGCGACTTCTTTCTTTCTGAGATAAAGTAAGCTAGTAGATAGAGAGCAGGTGCATTGATTGAGATTGAATGCCCCAACTCGGAAGCATGTCTTTGTCTTTTCTTTATCATAGTTTGGCTTGCTTAAAGAACTAAAATGGAATTAAAAAGAGGGTTTGTTTTTGGTATCCTTCCTCCACAATAAAAAGCGGCGAATCTGGTGAAACCGGGGAGAAACGAAGGTTGTGCTAGCGGGGAATGTGCTGCAAGAAAATAGCATATAGGGAAGAAAAGCAGCAGATTGCGCGGCACCTCTATCAGGATTAGCTTCGCGAGCTGCCGCGCTACAACTAGTAACAATAGAGGACCAACGATGACCCACGGTCAGCGAAGGAGGAGTAGGAGAAGCTAATTCGTACGGAATCGAATGATTTTGAGAAAAAGGATGAAATTTTCATTGATAAACCGATGGGTTTTGTATATGTGTCTCTTTTCTATTATTTGCTGGGTTTGGGACTGGGGGCTGACTTGGGGAGCCCCTCTTTTCATTTTAGATGATCTGCTTTTTATTTCTGGGATGGATAAACAGCCTATTTCTATGGAGGGTGGTATAAGCGAAGCCGGTCCTTCGAACCGACCTCCAATGACTGAACCTGCTATCGATCTGAACCGACCTCCGGCCCCTGAGCCGGAGCCTGCCCCCTCGTCGGACCTACTGGAACTGGAAGCCGAGAATCAGAGACTTCGCGAAGCCAACCAAAAACTTTCAAGAGCTTATAAAGAGCTTCAGGAGATCAACAAGAAAGGGTTGGCTCTTATTGAAGAGCAAGAGAAGCTGCTCGAGAAAACCTAGAAAAATAATGAAGATAGCGCAAGAGCGCTAGAACTAGACGATATATTAAAGGAAGAAAAAAAAAGATTGAGGGATCTCAAAAGTGAAAATGAGTCCCTCAAAGGAGAAATCAATCTTAATGAGTACGAAAAAGACAAAGAAAAAATGAAATTCCGCAGTCTCTAGCAGACCATCGCTGCAGCATTTCATTCCTATTCGTTGTTATGATGTTCCATATTCAAATAGCGGAGATTCACGAAGAAGTGATAGTTAAGTAGGAAGACAGAGCTGGCGTTAAGTGTGAGGCAGTGGCAGCCACCAGCAGAGTCACGAGTACCCTACCGCATCGTATTCGAGATGGGCTCTTGGTCACAAAAGGGAATCTACTTTTTTTTCTTCCAAAACCTTTCTTTTTTCGGTATGCCGCTCCGCGAGCAAGGAGTGCCACGCACGAGCGGAGCGAAAACAAAGCAAAGCAGGGGGAATTCTTCGTTGGGGGAAATCCTTTGATTGCGTATTGAATATAGATCCATGTCTTTCTTGTTCCACTAGCTAGGACCAAATTCTCACATGTCAGTTTCGTTATTACAACCTTCTTTTTTGATGTCAAAGACCAGAAGCTATGCGCAAATTATCATTGGATCTTGGTTGTTCTTAACAGCGATGGCTATTCATTTAAGTCTTCGGGTAGCACCACTAGATTTTCAACAAGGTGGAAATTCTCGTATTCTGTATGTACATGTTCCTGCGGCTCGGATGAGTATTCTTGTTTATATCGCTACGGCTATAAACACTTTCTTGTTCCTATTAACAAAGCATCCCCTTTTTCTTCGCTCTTCCGGAACCGGTATAGAAATGGGTGCTTTTTTTACGTTGTTTACCTTAGTTACTGGGGGGTTTCGGGGAAGACCTATGTGGGGCACCTTTTGGGTGTGGGATGCTCGTTTAACCTCTGTATTCATCTCGTTCCTTATTTACCTGGGTGCACTGCGTTTTCAAAAGCTTCCTGTCGAACCGGCTTCTATTTCAATTCGTGCTGGACCGATCGATATACCAATAATCAAGTCTTCAGTCAACTGGTGGAATACATCGCATCAACCTGGGAGCATTAGCCGATCTGGTACATCAATACATGTTCCTATGCTCATTCCAATCTTGTCTAACTTTGCTAACTCCCCCTTTTCAACCCGTATCTTCTTTGTTCTGGAAACACGTCTTCCTATTCCATCTTTTCTCGAATCTCCTTTAACGGAAGAAATCGAAGCTCGAGAAGGAATACCAAAACCTAGTTCACTCGCTGAGTCTCTTTGCATCCATGGCTGAATGGTTAAAGCGCCCAACCTATACCAACCTAATAAAGAGGCAAATTCGTAGGTTCGATTCCTGCTGGATGCACTTGGAACGTTCAGTTCAATTGCTGCTCACCAGAGTTTGCCAGTATGCTTAAAGAGGCGCTTGAATGCCCCATGAGAGACCTCGGGTTTCCGTGTATACACATTCAGGTATAATTCATGACAACGTTATAGAGGCATTCACTGAGCCCGAAATCCTTTCCTTTCCTCCTTGACTCTCCTAACGTCGAGCTAAGTGACTCTGTCATGCCGCTTCAAGTAAGAGAAGAGCGCAAGCCGATATGGATGCCTTTACGCGTATGCGTCCGGGAGCTCCCTATCGCGAGCCTAAACCATTTCATCCTCTCCAATGACGCATTGTCTGTGGCAATTTGGGGATTCCTATCGAGGACCGCGAAGAGCGTGAGCCCATACTTGGCACAGTTACCTTCTCATGATACAATACATCCTTACCAGGGTTAGCAGTGACCATAAGTATCTTCTGCGTAGGGTTAAAGGCACGGAGAATGTATTTGCTTGCGCCGTCACCATCTTAGAAGAAAGTGTTTTTTCCAATGTCTGAATGAGAGACTGCCGGGGCACTTACTCGTTATGAATGAAAGCCCTTCGTGCCTTATTTTCCGGTACCGGTAGCGAAGAGTACTCTAGCTATTGGAGTCTCTTATCGGATCCGTTAGCGGGTAGTAAACTTGGCAGGGAGAATAATACAATACGTTTGGCAGGTCAGGTGCCCGCCTATGCTTATAGTTTAGTTCATTTTCGATAGTTGATTCGATATCAATCAGATTCGGGAGAAAGAGCCGCCAAGTCGTCACCAATATTATCTGAGGTCGGGATCAACAGTGCTATCCAGGCGGGGCACCCTACCCTATATAATAAATAGGTGGATCTCAACTTCGTGACTAACTCGGCCAGCGGCAAATGCAAATCATCCCAAAGTGTCTTCTTACTCGGCCTAGTTACCCATCGGTAATTGGATCGGAAGGTAACAGGCTGTATCTATCCGGTTCAATTCCTTGAGTCCTACCCGGAATTCCTTCGATGCTTGCTCGGAGCGAGGTCGACGTTCTGAACGGATGAAGAGATAGACATTTTCTTTTTGTAGGGATAGCCTCTTAACCTACATGAGTCATAGTTAAGCCTTTCCCTACAGGGCATGGAGATCGAAATCCCGAGGGAGCTATGTTTTCCCGCTGGGAAGAATCAGATAAATGGAAAGTCCTCATTCTCCATTGCAAGAGTTGAGGTGGCAGGTTCATGGTAAAAAAAGGCTTCGTTCGATCGGGCGAGACCATACCACTAGGGTTGGGCGGGGCCTCATCGAGAAAGACGGACGTGAAAGAACTCTCTTCTTCATTGACTTCTTTGAATGACTAGTGTTAACGAAAGGAACCGAACGGTTATTCCATGCAGGAAAGTGGAGTCTACTACACTACACGAGCCCCCACAGGCGAATCTTCTATGCCTATTCTTTCCGGACCTGACTCTCATATGAGTCTCCGAGCTGAGCGATGGGAAGGACCTAGCCTGAACTAACGCCGACGGTACTTGACTATACTATATTGGAGTCTCCGTAGGCCAACAAGCAACTCAAGGAGCGCTCATCTGTTAACAAAAAAGCTATTTTCTTGCTGGATAGAAGCAACTTGACCGATGTTCAAGGAGTAGGATCTTCAAGATCTGAGAGAACATGACTAAACTCGCAAACAAGGAGCCAATTCCAATACCTGCCTTTATCAACTAAGTTGATATAGGACCGCCCTTTCTAAGCCCGCTTCTGCAGAACTCTTGGGACTAAGATTCCGTACCTAGTACAGTAAATCAGAGGATTAGACTATGTATGGATGTAGCTTACCCGAGATAGGTAGAGGAAGAGGAGGCAAGAACTTGTTCGGCATGTGACTTCTACGGCAATCCCATGTCTTCAGGCAAGGTAGCGTTAGCTATCCTAGGTTGTGAATTGAAGCTTTTTCTTCGCCGGGTATGAACGAGATGGAAGAACCGATGTAAGATAGACAGACCGGATTCCAGTGTGAAGTATTTCCCCGAAGGAAAAGAAATGCTTTTTTTTCAAGCGGAAGGAAGAAACTTCACTGCAGGGTAAGGCTAGCAGGACAGTTCACTGCTAAGTAATGTGCTCACGAATTGGATTTGAACCTATATCCCCCTATCTGGGGCGACTTTCCTTTTAGTCGATCGTGATGTAAGTCTATTATTCCTTTCATCATAGGTAAGGCAAAGCGCTTTCTTTTAAGAATGCATATGGTTTCATCTTTCTTTCTTTAGTTAACCCACCTTTTTCTAAAAGTGCTTGTAGTAATTCTGGGAAAAAGTCTTTATTCATTATTCTATTAGCATAGCATTAAGTAGTAAACATTTTACACTAGGGGTTTTACCATACCATACTATACATGCAAACATAACAAATAAAACAAAACAAAGATAGTTAGCATAGATAGGAGTCTATCTCCAGTAGGCACCGGAGTAGATCTACACTAAAAAAAGACAAAGAACACCAGACATGAAAACAAATGTCTCCAGACACTTATTTAATTTAAACCTTCTAAAACTAAAAAGAGTCGACGGACTCTTCTATTCTAGTCTCCCTGGTGACCGCGGGTGACAGCACGCACAATTAGGTCTTCCTGCTCCGCCCGCAGCGCTTGCTGCCTCTTCTCCAAACCCTCTATGCGCTCTCTGGTAGCGCGAATGCGCGCTTCTTTCTTTGCAGGATCCATTGTTCTAACACTTCTCAAAAGGAAGTTTTGCACTCTACGGTGCTCTTGAATTTCATTTTGAAGTTGCCCCATTTCGGCAGCAATTGCAGAAAGCCTGTTTGCAGCATCCATAGCCATACGTGCGAGTACTCAATTTCTTTGATTTTAATTTGTTTGATGAAGTGAAGACACTTATCGAGCCTCCATTTATAGAGTGGTAGAGTAATATCGCCATGCAGTACGAATTGCATGGCTGGCACAATTCTTACTACTATAACCGCGCTGCCTGTATGAACAAACAAACTTTGCAGAACCGTTTCACCTAATCGATCGTGGTGAAGTCAGCAATGGATTCGGCGGATCATCCACGTCACGAATTGGATGGCAGGCACAATTCTTACTAGTTCTCCGCACTACTTTTCTACAGTTGAAGACTATCATGCCTGTTTAATGAAAAACTGGCTGGCTCTGGCTACCTAGCGGAGCAAACAAAAGATCCCCAAATCACACTGCCTGTATGAACAAACAAACTTTGTACAACCAGCTTACGTGGAAAAGATTCCATATTCTATGCCAATAGACTCGTGACATCCATGTACTGAGTCGTCAAATGAGCCACGTTAAGAAAGCCCAAGCTTATACGCATTGGCCCACAGGGTGCCCCAATAGGGCCCGAATGAAAGACCCAAGCCTACATGAACCATCACAAAGAAAGTCCTACAAATGAAGACTCGGGCCTGTTTCGATGAAAGCCCACAGAAGGGCCAAAGCACAACAAGCCTACCCATCATCAAAGCAAGCCCAAGCCCATGCAAGAATGACCTCATTGTCACTTCATCCCTCTCCTTTCAGTCGAGTCACTTCGTACCTTTCCTTACTCCTCAATATAATCTAGGATAACGTTTTTCTGACCAACTCTCATGGCTTTAGGAATGGGCCCCTAAGCTAGCGCCTAATCTAATTTCTTTTTTTTTTTTTAACCTCGTGCTAGTCTAGCTCTTACAGGTCTAGGATTCCCGTTATCACTAGTCTGAGTGCCCCGAGATCCAGTGCCCGTAACGTAATATGTCTAGTCTCCTAGTGCCCTTTGGGAGGAGTATCTCCAGCTTTTTCTTTTAAGTCAGCGGTATCTCACACGCAATCTCCTGCAGAGTAAAGGTCAAAAGCATATATTATTTTATTTCAGGATTCACTACGGAAGAGGAGTACTGCTTCACTCACAGGGACATCATCGAGAAGAAGAAGCCAAGATTACTCTCGAATAAAGAAGGAAAGAGGGTTGTGACTCAAATGGATCGTTGAAAGACTGAGTCTAGGACTTGGTTGGTTGAAGACTTGCGGGGGAAATAAGTATGCGGGAGGAAGTAGCTCCAGATAATGAGCAGTAGGAGGAAAGTCAAGTATTGGAGCAAGAGGACTCGCATGTATGTGCCCATAGCAAGATGCCCTTAACACTTAAGCATTCCCAAAATGTAATTCATGCACTAATCCACTTAAAATTCTTTGATCGCACATTTATTAGAGAACTGTACACTTCGATGAAGAAGGACCCACAGACATTCATTCCTTATTGTTCATCTCCACAGAAGTGAAATAGCAGGATTTTATTCATTGGATAGTGGTGCTAGATGGAGTTAGGAAAAATACGATCTCATGTGGAAGAAGGGCTAGACTGATAGAAGATCTTAAGAAGACAGGATTGGCACTTGACCTAAGAAGCTTTGAGACTCTTTTTAGAATAGAAGTTCAATAAGAGTTACTGACTTACTCCGCTCACTCAGTCTATAACCAACGGAATCTCTCTCATTCAACGACTTCTATATGTGATGGAATAATGGAAGAAAGATTCGCAAGGCCTATTTCTTTGACTGTCCAGACTCTCGTTCTAAGGATGCCCAGGTTGAATGACTTGATTCCGATCTTTTCCAGTTCACTCAGGTCGGTACGAAGTTTGACTCTTTTCTGCAGAAAGAAGAAGCGGAAAGTCATTCATGGTAGGTTATTTCTAGATTGATTTTGAAAGAGACAGACAGAGCGAGTCCACGATAAGATAGTCCTGACCCAAGAAGAGATAGCGAGAGAGGTAGTAAAAGAAAGGAGGAGAGGCTTACCTCCCAAGTTGATGACTTTTGGATAGATTGTTAAGATCCTCATTCGATAGAGCAATCCCAGATTCTCAATGAAAGGGCTTGTCAACCGAGTTTGACTTGCTTGAGGAATGGGAGTAGGCAGTGAAGCTTAACGAAGGTAGGATAGAAAGGAATTCGCTAGTTTTGGGCAATTAAGGATAGGGAATGCAGGGACTCATTATAGATAGCGCTAGGTGTGTTAACTTACTTAAGACTGGCACATGAAAGAGGCTAAAGAATCTCATCACAATCAGTAGGACCCTAAAGAAAGAGTGAAATCAATGAAGATCCATGATAGGATAGCAGCCATGGCAGTCTTGCTTGAAGAGTCAAAGGCAGGGAGGGAGGGAATTATTCGATCTATTTTAGGCCCGAGTACTCAATCAAAGTTGCAAGAGGGGAGAAAGATTTCTACTAACTAAACTGCAGGGGCCTATGAAAGTTCAAGCCTTCTTTTCAATTCTATACTGGGGATTCAGTTGTGAGAGAGGTCATCTCGGTCTTTTACTTATTCTAAATTAGAAGCTACAGCAAAAGGGGTTCACTCCACTCAGGCTATCCCGACTGCAAGAATGAAAGAGTCAATCTATCTTAGTCAAGGCGCCCGCTCTGCCACAAAGGGAGGAACTGGCTAAATAGAAAAGAGATGTTTCCAATTAAACCATAGATGTCCACTTCATACTTTAGAGTATTAGATTTCGGCTTGCTTGGGTTCATTCAAGGCATCTTCATATCTATTAAAGAAATCAATCAGCTCCTAATTAGGTCCCCCAAGGCGAGCGAAGTGACGTTTTTCTTTCTCTCTTCCTCCGGTCAGAAAAAAAAGATTTATAGAACCGGATGCATAACAAGAAAAGAAAGAATAGTAGTGGTGCCCGCGCGCAAACAATCTTAGAACTGAGCTCTTGTAAAGGTGGGCGTTCCTACGCTCTAAGCCCATATCTCAGATGCATGCCATGCCCATTGGAATAGCCCATCACCAGGAAGCCTTTTATCCATTTAGCGCAGTTCCCCTTTCCCTCTCTTCTTATATCAACTGAACATCCTAAACACCAAAAGGAAGGGAGAAGCGAACTCGACCAGGTGGTTTTTGATCATTTTATTGACGCGATTTTCAATGAAAGCTGAGATGGGGTAAGTGTGAAGAGTCAACTATTGCCCTACTTTTCTTATTTCTTAGAAGAATTCGCCCTAAAATTTGGATTATCGCTCTACTGAATCGAAAGAATGACTCTCGCGTTTGGAACAGATAAGTTCGGTACAGATAACAAAGAATAGAAATTGGAGAGCAGGTGCCCTTCCCTAGTGGTTGGTTACCTTCCCAGCCCAAAAGGAAATGCCCTGATCATTTGAAAAAAAAAAAAAAAGATGCGTCAATCACGCATCCTAATTGGTGAGCTTATGCCCGCCCTAGTTCCTTCCCCGCTCTTAGTTTGCTTTACAGGAACCATTTTCGCGAGGAAAAAGAACATGTGGTTAACAGAATGGATCACTGGTTGCTGGCCTTAGGTCCGGGAACAGCACTGGTCTTTAATGGATTAGCCAACAAGTAGCGCGGAAAGCCCAAAGCCCTTGACCGTGCATGTCTATATATTGACCAATTCTCGTGCTTCGTAACGAGCAAAATCCTCTTTCTTTGAAGCGAATTCCTGCCCTTTTGGGGATTTTGTAATGAATCGAAAGACTAAATCTTCCAAACCGGAAGTACATACTTTAAATGAAGCTTTCTTTCCCTCGTTGGTACATTACGGGTTCAGCCCTTGTTTTCGCGAAAGAATCATCCGCCCATCCTTTCCTTATTAATTAAAGATTAATTAAAGGATAACAGGGGTTCTTCGCTTTTCCATCATGTCTTTCCTACTTGCTACTATCCGAAATTTCTAGATAACAATTCCTCCGTTCGAGTTCGATTCTGCTAGAGCCATGACTAGTATAACAGCTCCAAGCATTATCGACAGGGCTACCATGTATTTGTTTTTCCTATTGGATCAAAAAAAGCCCCCTGGCTCGGGTTTGCGGCTATCTGCTCTTGCGGAAGTTCTATAACCTGCGGTAACTCCAAAAAGTTCCTTACTATTTGATCCCTAGAAAGCCCCTTTGAAATAGAACCCGATGAGTAGACACAGCAGGGTGACAAATCTTATGTCGGTCAAGTATGAGTATTCTATTGCCTTTCCCAGCGTGAATTGCTTTACCTTATGTTTCCTTTGATCGTGCTTGTATTAGCCGCTATTGGTTCCCAAGCGTGTGTATAGGCTATCTTTCTCTTGTAAAAGATGTACTTTTCCACACGCGAGGATCCCTTCTCTCTTCTCTCATAGTACGCATGTCGACGAAGAGGATTAGCCAAAATAGATTCTCTTTTCTCTGTCTGTGTGTTTGTGCTTGGGTTATTTCTTCCCTTTCTCCTCAACCTGAGATGAGACTCCCGCTGGCATGAGGAAAGGGTCCATTCCACTAGCTCTTCTTCTTGTGAGAATAAATAGAGAGGGGTGCGCTTTCCCTTTGAATGAGTAGATCTTCCCGCCCCCGTGCCTCCCTTTACTCAATGCTCCTGAAGTCCGAAAAGGAGACTGCGTGGACAGGGGGTAGGGAAGTGAAGTTACAGAAATGGTAGTCGTGGACTGGTACCGCAGTACTGCCTACTTTGGGTACTCCTTCCTTATTGTGATCCCTCACTCTGGGCTAAGATAGTCTCTTAAGTGCTAGCGTAGTGGGAGAGGAAATAGCAATGAACCTTATCTACAGTATTAGTTCTCTCCTACCAAGAACTACTAGAGCTCTCTATGCGAGGAAAGGGGTACAGATAGGCGGATTGACGCATCTGAGCAGGCAGGGAATACTTAGTGCTTGGAATATGAATGCTATGAGGCTTGGGCGAGAGAGCAGGTCTAGGAAGCCCAGATATTGCATTATGTGAAAGCAGTGCCCGGGGATTATGTTGATGCTGGGTTGCTTGTAGTGATCGAGGCAAGGAGAGAAGGCTCCGATCGTCGCCAGATAACACAAGAGCCCTTCCTTCATTCAGGTCAGATCCCTTCCTAGAAATGCCATCAAACCTGCTTTCCTTTCCCACTCCCTGAAGCCGAAAACTCTATTTTCATACTGGGAGGGTTAGCTACTAAGTTAAGTATTAAACAGCCCGAACCTGCCCTATTGAATGAAAGTTCTATCATCAGTTCATTTCTATCCCCGCTCCGAGGAACGAAGTAACTCTACCTAATAGCTAGGGTTTCGTTAGCGTCAGGCGAAAGAAAAGAAGGTAGCACTTGAGTTGCCTCCGATACCATAGGGAAGAGGCCAGAAAGTCTTGGAGCCATGGGGCAAAGTCTACTGGATCTACATCTACTGTTCCAGTCACTCGCTTGCTTACTGTACTCAATTACTAAATGCTATATCAAATATGGTGTGCTAATGGTGATGTGGTTACTAACCCACCAACATCTCTCATTCCGGAATGGACGACTGTAGCGCAAACTCCTATTTATATACGCGTAGCACCTTGCCGGCTGGATTGGTGGTTGACTGCTTGAGAAAAAATCATTATACGGGCGTTGCTGAAAACGAATTTGATTCCATCTCTGGTACCACGCCCCAGATCGAAAATTCTTAATCTTAACTTGGAAATTGGCCTGAAAATCGATATTTCGTAACAGGATTAGAAGGTTTGGTTGGTGGTAAGAACCATGAGAAGTTGTTACTGAATATATCTCCTTTCTTTTGGTCGAAAGCATAAGTATACCTCTTCTAAAGGTCGAGCCTACTGAATTTCATGAGCCTGTTCCCTCCTCGTATTCACCTGCATTAGAAGCCATCGAAGTTCTTGAAATGACTCCGATCCTATCGTCTCGTCAAGTAGCCTAGCTACTAAACCGAATTACCTGCTTTCCTTCGACTAGTGGTATCAGTTCAAAACTTTCCTGCAGCAGAAGCATCTTCGAACCTCTAAAAGACATATATAAAGTAGAGAGGCATGAGTTCCGAAGACTGACGCTGCCAACCCCACTAGTCACTAGTAAAAGGTTGACTTCCTTTCAGCTGTCACTTCTCTTTCACTTCTTTTCTTTCAGACTATGAATAAAGAGAAGGTTTAGTGAGTTCCCCGTATGCCACTTGTTCCGATGCTTCGTCATTGAGAACATCCCCTGACAAGAGTGAAACTCCAAGACTTATTAGTTTAGATGGTTCCCCCCTCTCCTGCTTAGTCGAGTTAGTTAGTCGATCTGGTTCCCACCTTTGAAGGAGAAGGAATAGCTTCCCGCTAAGAAAAAAAACTGGAGTAGTCACTACTGCTGGAACAGGAGGAACTTATCCGGGTTCCACTGCTACTACAGGAATTGGCTAACCGGGTAAAACCAGAACTGCCACTAATGGAACTCTTACTGTATAAAGTCTCACTGGGGGAAACCGGGGGGACTGGAAGGGGGAAATGGCCAGGCGCCGGAGAACCAAGCTCGCTCTCACTACTTATAGATAGCCGCGGGTGGGATAATAGGCGGCCTCCCGTTGAAGAAAAAACACTCCCGACGATCCGTGACCGGGCGGGGTAGACCTTTGAAGAGGAACCCTCAGCGTGTACTGGCAAGTTATCAATCCGTTTGTAAGTCCACAAGACCGTTTCTTGTGTTTATAGAAGCTGCTGTCCCTGGAATCCACTTCATATTCAGATCACGATCTATAGACGTTCAACTGATCCCTCTGAACTCATGCGCTTGAATCTGCCGCTGTAGTCTGTACCCATAGGTACGAGAGCAACCACTCCCGACGCTAGACCGAGAGATCGGCGACTAGCCATGCAGTTCTTAAAAGGAGCGCTAGCTTAAAGCTCTTACTTATGGTTGGTTGAATAGCCTGTTACCCTTAACCCTATGAGAAGGGTCTACTTTATCTATGTATTTCCCATTCGCCATTCGGTTGGTTATTGTTATTGTTTCAAATAACTCAGATTTCTATTTAGCTCTTGCCCCTGCTTCCGAACCATATCATTCCTTTGCTTATGCTGCTTCCCTTCTTCAGGCTGGAAAAGCCTTTCGTTATCTTATTAGATTCCAATTCCTTTCCGCCCTTCCTAACCTTGCCCGGTCCAACAGCCCGATCCTAGCCCGCTCACCTTGCTCCAAGATTGAAATTGGAACTAGGAGTCCTAAAATCTTAATGAAAAGGAGCTTGGCATGTATGTGTTCGAGAGGTAGAAAACAACCTCTGTGGCGGGATTTACCAGGTATAATTCAACGGGACCCTAGCCCGTCCTGTGGTCCTGAACCAACGTTCCATCCTGAAAAGAGAGCTCAGGAGCCTTCATCTCTTACGGAAAAATTGTTGGAACGAGAGATCTCATCATACAACAAAGACCTGAACTAACTGCTCGCTCAATGCGCATTAAAAGCTATTCTAATGAATGCCCTTCTCTAGCATCTTTGAGTTGAGCTTAGCCCTCTTCCTATCCTAAACCCCTAGAATCACAGGGAAGGAGATGGTTGATCTGGCAATTCAGTTAAGTAATTAGTTAGTATATCAAGCTGAAACTAGGAAGTCTAGGACTTCTGGGAGGGCACCCCCTTTTAGGTTTAGGGCACCCTTTCTTTCCCTATGGGAAGTAGGGAAGTTTAAAGCGATAGCAAAGGCCGTAGGGGATAGGATCTCTTTCTGCGTCTACTGATGCTAATTCGGATGCTTTTGAAACAGCATCTTTTTCCTAACATAACAGCGGCTACGCACCTTCTCCCTCACTTCAAGGAATGAGTACCAGGACTTTCTCCCAGAGACATGCTTTAGACAGGAATTCATTCTCCTCTAGCCAAAGAGAGGAGACTTCATTATCGCTCCTAGTATGGGAGTGGAGGCAGAGGCAGCATGAAAGCGAAAGCAAGCGCATCAAATAGAAAGAGAAGAAAGCGCCGGGATATTATGGCTAGACAGCGATTAAGACAGCAAAGGGAATAGTAGGTGAGTCTAACCCCAACCTGTACAATTAAGTGGCATAGCGATCTTTTACCTAAGATATTGCACTCCAGCCTTTAGGCGAAATAAGAGATAGTCTATTAATGTTTTACATTCAGCAGGATTCTTTTTAGCAAGTGAATTTCTAAGCTAGTCCTTCTCCTGGTCAGCCACCTAGAGATCCAGCTTACCTTTGATGCATGCCTGAGAGCAAAGACAGATGCACTATCTTCCGAAGCGGATTCAGCGATGTTACCATTATAAGGGGACAGCTGACTCCCTTCCTTTCCTCTATCGAAAGAAGCTCTTTCTCTCTCTTACTATCAAAAAGAAGACTAGCTTTCCTGGAAATCTCACCTATCCTATTTTTTGTAGGTAGCAGCCACAACTGAACGCTTGAAAGCACAGTTTCATTACGTGATATTGAGAGCTCTAACTCTAACAGAGCTAAGACTTCGGTTTCATCAATCCTGCATCGCATGGCTTCTATTCCTTCGGCAGTGGATTCGGGATCTAATAGAGTGGGAGTTAGAGCAAGAGTTAGTAAGCCAGCAAGGATAGAGCAAGTAGTAGAAGTCTTGAGTCCGCCAAGCAACTAGCCTTTGGTTGTACTATAGGAGTCACCAAGTCAGTTGGAAAGGTTTTTGGTAAGACAGCCTGCCCGACAGAACTAATGGGCAACATGTCTGCTCATTCATGTCCGCCTTCAAAATGAAGTGAAAACGTTAATCTACGAGCGGGAGGCAATAGGATAAGATAGCCAGCCACAGGTTCCCCTACAAACTCTTCGAGCTAAAATTTATTATTGTTCTTATCCAGTTCGCCTTACTCTAGCGAGAATAAATATACATTACCTAAACCGCTTATAAATTGTATTCTTCTTCAGGGGTATTAGGCATAAAAATTTGGATATCATATATGCATTTTTAATGTATTCATCTTCGATGCTTTGAACTTCCACCCTGTTTACATAGATGTGGGGCATACTTTTCTTTGCTTCCTTCCGACTACTAAGCTGCTTTATAGGCTAAAGCCTCCTATCTACGGTCGCTGACGCAGCAAGACCCGAGGAATCGGATACGGATCTTTTTCAGTCTCTTTCGCTGGGGCAAAGCAAAGAGGAAGGACTTTCGGAAGAAGGCCTCGTCCGCTGATCTTGAGGTTGGGAATAAGCTAGACCACCTAGGAAAATGAAGGTTAACAGTAGTAGAGGATGAGAATGTACCTGGAGCCTGGGATCCGGCTGACGTAGAGGCCTATGCACTGTAATTATGAAATTACTGGCTGCTACAAGTTATGACATCCTTTGAAATTGAAATTGATACCGATCCAGTCCAGATCCATACAGGTAGAATAGAATCTGAAGAAGTGGAAGTTGCTTGCTGCAGCTTGAAATAGCGGTGTCCCTTATTTAGGGCAGGTCACTTGCTTATACTTAGAAAAGCGACCTCGTCCTCGGCCGAACTTTTGAGGGTTTCCTCTTCGACTATGTATAGTTTCTAACCTCTAGCTCATCTCAGATGCTAAACGGTTTTAGGAAGAATACGGTGGAATACTGAGGTGTAAAAAGTACTTGAAGATAAAAGTTTCTCTGTGTTAGGCTTGCCCCTTATTATTAACTCAACTTAAATGCCACTTTCCCTTCATAGGAAGGTAATTAGAAACTTATTACCAACGCGGAGCTATCTTTAGCTGCTGTTCGAAAGGAACTAATTGGAAATAGATAAGATAGACTATACCAAAAAAGAAGAAGAATTCTTGCGATAAATATTCATTTTTATAGATTCACCTACGTTATTATCGCGCAATATCCTATCTCCTATTGGCTTTCTCACTTGATGGCCACTGCTAGTCGGAATGAATCTATTCTATATAAATAGAAAAAGATTTTCTTCTATCTGAAGCGGATACATGAATATAGGCTATACTCTAAACTAATTAGTAGTAGTATAGTATGTTCTTTTTGATCTTTGCTCTCCTATACCTGGAACCTCCTAAGCTTCCAATCTATATTCTCATTTAGCTATAAGGGAATAAAAGGGTAAGCAAGCATATTCTCTCGTGGAATCAATCCCCTTACATAAGAGCTTTCAGCTTTCTATCCTATTTAAACCTTTTTAAAGAGACAGGGACGACCACTAGCAACCACTGGTAAAATAAGGATCACGTAGTAAAGAAGGAGCGGGAATGGGACTGAGATAGCTATCCGATAGAAATGCTAGAGGGCTTTGCGCCATATGTCTCATCCGCGATCACAGATTCACAAGGCATTCCTCACCCCCATCTTTCCAAATTAGTCCAACTTTGCACTCTTTAGTGCGATAGAAGAAGCAAAGAGAGTCGGCGCGGCCTCTGCTTTTTAAGCATTTCCAAGTTGAAGGCTTTTCACGAAAGAAAGAATCGACTTTGCCCTATCACCTTGCCTGAAGAACCCCATGCTGTTTTGGAGTTTCCACCCGATCAAAGGATCCTGTCTTCAATACGAATCCGCGAGAGAATCTCAAATTCAATCAAATAGGGCTTAGGACTTGGGCGATGCTTTCTTCTTTTTGTGCGAACACAGCTCAGAACCAAGAACCAGAACCGATGGCCTTATAGGCTTTTCTCAAAGGGCGAATCATTCATTGAGGCCCTTTCGAGAAGCTTTTCCGCTGTTCATCTCTCTATTTATTTGAGCTCGCCCCTTGCTTAGACTAGTCATCGCTACCATATTCGCTTTGCTTTATCCGCCAAGTAGGGGATCATTCTCTGCAAAAAGGCTTCTTCGAATACTTAAGACATTTCGAGTTGGATCGCGAAGTGACGAGTTAAGTTAAGATAGGGCCTTAGACCTCACCTAAGATAAGCTTTTCTATTTAGTTAGGGGAGTTTGCCATCGACTTAGTCCTTTTTTATGATCTAGAGCATCCACAGAGTATGCCACTATGGAGGGAGTCAAGCATACGTAAGACTGACTCTATCTCATCTCTCTTTTTGTCACACACAGATCGGACAAGAACATTGCATTGGTGCTTTCTTGATCAACTGAATTCAGATACCATTCTTCTCTTAAGAGATTTCTAGTTATTACGAGTTAAAGGCATGATCATTGCTTTCAATCCATATCTCTCTTCCCTTGCGAAACTTCTTTCACGAGCCACAAAGGCAATCTCGGTCGATCCTTTAGAAAGAGATCGGGCCTTTCCCCTTATTGGACTTATACTCCAGACCAGACTTCCGCGGCTAACAAAGCAAAGGGTAGAGTGCTAACCTATGATCGATCTCAACAATACCATAGGGGGGTGACGGATTGGATGTTGTTCAGTGAGGCAGAGAAAGGAATCAAGGTTCTATCCACTCTTTCTACTATTAAAACAGTGGGGTTATGTGTCAGAAGGGGGCAGGAAGTGGTCACATTTTAGAATTCAAGATTTCCCCAATAGTAATGAAGCCCACTGGGTCATTGGATTGGCAAAGAGGGTCAGCATTAAGAGGAATCAAGGTTGTGATAGATTGGGCTTTGGCAGTCGAGTCATGTACTTTCTTTGCTCTTGTGCTTGGAGTGGGTAAAGAGCAAACCCTAGTCGCCATCTTTATCTGGTCCAAGCTCCCGAGGAATCCGTCTCATTTTCAAATGCAAATGCAACTTCGTTCACTTCGCCATCGCCAATTCTTCTTTCACAAGTACCTGGATCTACATGGAGTACAGGTAGGTGCATATCGTTACCTTAGTCTCATTCCCCGTCCGATTAGTAATGAATGACCCTAAGGGGCTAAAGCAGCGGCCGAGCAGTAGTACTTATTGCGCTTGCATGAGCCTAATTCCCTCGCTTGGGCCTTGAAAGAGGCTTTTAGTAGTGAGCATATCCGGCTACATTACAGGCTTTTCTTAGTTCTCTTTTTGGGCCTACTAGTCCTATGGCAGGAGCTCAACGATGAGGACTGCTTCTATGTAGGTTTTCTCTCCATCTTTGCTTTCGAACACACCCTCCTGTAACGGCTGACGGCGAAAGATTTCACCCTTTCCCTTCTCTGCCTAACCTGACTCAATTGGCTACTCATAACTATACCTACTAGTAGGTCCATAGAGAGTATGTAAGGCTTCCATTCTCTTCACTGCTTGGATCAAAGTCACATTTTGAAAAGCAGAGATTGGGCCATTCGCTCCTCGAAGGAGGAAGACCTTGGGCTGTTGAACAGAATCCAACCACACCTATAATTCTACACACTAGCCCTCTCTTTTTACCTCTTTCATCCACTTTACAAGTTGACGGAAAAAGTCGCTATCGACACCCTTATCTGACAATTCGGACAGATATCCCAATAATGGAAGGGGATCTCTGCCATCGCTTCCCGTTACTTCGGTAATGACCCACGACCACTGTTGCGAAGACTGGGGGGATACGTATTTACCGTCAGCGGTCAAAGAGCGGATAAGGGTGATAAGAGGCCTACGAAATTCTGTACACTGATCCCTTTCCGGATCTTTCTTTTTTTTTTTCGGTTTACCCCCACCGGCGTCACTCGAGCAAAAGGTGTCGGGCTTCTGTCATCACTTACGAGAATTCAAAACTGACTGAAAAAGTCAAGCTAAGAGTTGGGTTCCGGAGTGGGGGCTGAAGTCCGAAAAGGACTGAAGGAGTGAAGGCAGGCTAAGGAAATACCTGAAAGGGGGTCGGGTCTCATAATCAAAAAGCATGCAATCCGCCCTAATCAGTATCAGTAAGGGTCCGGCGAAAGATCTTAAGGAAAAAGAGCCAACCCTTCTATTCCTCTCCCGAGCTTGAGCTTTCGCAAATCTCTGTCTAGCCAACCAATTATGCTTACCAATGAATGATATGGGTTTTCAAAATGCTTAGGCCTCCTTCGGTTCATCAAGGAAAAACCCTACCCTCCCTTTCTGTCCGGTTAATTGAACTAATCAAAATGTCGCGGAAGCCCCTACTACAACCTTTGTTTGCTCAGGCTTACAGGAGCTAACGTTGAAACGTCTCCCCGGATCGAGATTCGAATCTTCCGCTCTCCGCCAGCTCCTGCACAAATCTCTTCTGCCACCGTTGGTTCTATCTTTAACATGCAAGCCTTTGAGTTCGGTTCCTATCTACCGTTGGTGTTAAAGGGAGCCGGCAGCTATTATTCCACTTTCATCTTTCTTTTCTTTGAATGAGGGGAATGTTTTTGCTTCCTGGCTTGAAGTTGGGAGATTCTCCTCTACCTTCTTTCAGGCTCACTCTAACAGTTCCTTCAGTCTGCCACTCTCTCTTTCTTATATCTGCTATTTATTGCGGAAGGGCCCCAAGCGGACCGTACCGTGCCTCTCGAACGAACCCGAACCCTCCGGTCGGGTCTTAAGGAGAGCAATCATAGACCAGGGGAGAAACCAGTTACAGGATCAGGAAGGTCCGAGCTGTCGTTGATATGCAAAACAGAGGAAAAGATATCCCTATAACCAATCTCACTTTTTAGGATTGTACCTTCGCGCACTCCTTTGTTCCACTACAGAGCATTACAAGCAAAAATATCCGACTATTTATGATTTATAAGAGGGCAAGTCAATCGCATTAATAAACTTTCAGGAATTCCAGGAGCGGGAGAAGCTGTAACTGAAGCAGGAGAACGGGAAATTCCATTTCAAAGAAGATAGATGAATGGGGTACCCGATTGACATCGTAACCATTAACGAAAGAGAAAGGGCATTTAGAAGAATCTCAGAAACATGGCGATCGATTCGACCGATCAAGAACAGAGCGCGGCTAAGTCCTACCACTATTATTGCTTAAGCGCATTCATCCACATCCACAACAGAATCCACTCACTAAACTAAAGTCGAATAAAGTCCGTACGCTTGAATGAAGCCCTACCCCTACACTTGAATGAACTCCTGAAACATCCACTTTATTCAATTGATTTGACTTCATCTCCCCCAGGCACCCCTTTCTCTCCTTACCAGACAAGACGGATGGGATGAAGGATAGCGGACAAAGCAAGCCAGCCAACAAAGATTGATCCAGTTGCTGTTGGGGACTTTCCCGGGGATGGGAGTCCTTCATATCATATGAGGATTCACCTCTGAAACTCGAAAGAGGGTCCTACCCTACGCCCGACAACAAGAATCGCCTGAGCCAATTAGCTGTTGCCGACCGTGCTTCACTTCCACCTCGCTTCCTTCCCCAGATGATTTTGCCTACTCATTGACCAGTGACTTCGGCATCGAGACACTGACTCCCAGATCAGCTAACTACTCTTTGTAAGGCAGAGCTACTTTCTGATCCCCAATGACAATATCGTCACCAGTGGGATTGGGGGCTATGAGTTGAACTGAACTAGACCTGTAATCAAAATTGTGGACATGGGTTAACTCCGGAACTATCCCACATTGAATCGACAACAAGTATCTTTCCTTTCAAAGGTTGCTGCTTGAAACGAAGTCTGACTCTTCCGGATACGCAACGCCCCTTCTGGAGGCCTTACGACGGCTACTTTTATTGAAGAATTCGGCGTAACGACTGCTTTCGATGGCAATCCTTGATTGATTTCGGAAGGGGTGCGAAAGAGTTCAACACTACGCTCATTTCGTAGATCTACGATTTCAGGGTAAAGGATTTTTGCTTAGCTGCTTAGCGAATCCCCTCGCTTTTATGAAACTTTTCACATTATCTTTGTTTTTCTCGATGCTTTGAATAGCTATCCGGATAGCAGAAGTGCAATCATTTGCGAAAGCTCTTTCTTCGCGCTCTTTTGAATCTAAGTTCTATTCGTCCTCGGGCACTCTTCCAACTTCAAGAAAACGATCTGATGTCTATATGCTTAACACATGAAATTGGCCTTGGTTAGAACAGCTAATAGGCTTGCTTCCTTGCTAGCATGCCTTGTGGCGAACTAGACTGAAAATTTATTATATAAAGAGGAGTTGTGTCTTTCTTCAAAAGAGTAAGATAGTGTAGTGGATCGAGAAACCTCCGCCCAATAGAGCCTAGCCCGAGAGAGGTAGGGTACTTATCTTACCTTTCCTGTGTGGACCGAAATGGTCCCACGAAGCCGATCACCGGTAGCCTAAGATCCTTTCTTACTATTGAAGAAAGATAGAACAGAGAGTACAGTAGTGGAGAAATTGTGGATGTCTACCCGTTAACTGAGGAAGATGAATCAAAAAGATGTGAACATGAAGAAAGAAGAGAGAGGGAATGCTTTGCCAGCGAACCAGTAGCAATCCGGTGAAAAGCCAGTAGCACGATAGCAGTTCCCCTTTATAGATGGTCCATAGAAAAAAGATTTGACTCCCTGACATTGATCTGACTCCCATCCCCATACAGATTTGGCTCCCGGCAAGAAAACGTATGCGCGTGCTAACGCGCAAGGGCTTTCGCGCCAGTGCGCTCAGGAGTAGCTTGTTCCCCGAACCGTAGTCATTCTACTTATCTACTATATGTACCTTTCCCCGGCCCGGAAGCAATAGTTCCCATTATTACAGTAATGTCCTCGACTTCGATATCTCTTCTGTAAAGGGTAGAATCGCTTAGAGCAATTTGGCACGGCCCTTGGAAAAAAGGAAAAGGTACTGTGGAAAGTCATTAGTCTGACTATCCATAGCCTTTCGACTTGAGACCCCGAATCCTCTTAAGGAAGCGGTATGAAAGAAGTTAATAAGTAAGAAGGGGCTCTATCGGAAAGCCGGCTGACTGATGAATGAAGGCTTGAAGCAGGACACTGATAAATGGAACAAAAAAGGGGTTCCCGATATTCAATCCCAACTGCAGAATCAAGATCAAAGGGAGGACCAGGCGTAGCCGGACCATCTAAGTATGGGGAGTGCCGCTACTGCTTTCATTGTTCTACTATTGAGTGCAAGTCTCGCTCATTGAATTGCCGCGGTGCTGCCTTGAGAAAGGGAATCCCCGTGCGAGAGTCAGAAGTAGAAAGAGGAATGTTTGACGTAATGTTGTAGTGTAGTGAAATCTTTGTGATTGAAATTGACTTCTCCAGAGCTAGAATCGGAACTACCTACTGACCACCCCTGTAACTGACCGAAGCAACCCCCGGTGCAGATCAGAACGAGAACTCGTTTCCTCTTCGAGCTAAAGCTAGAGCCCCTACTCTGTTTAACGGAAAGGAAAGAGGAGATTCAGTAGGGCTTCAGATCTCCACAATTCCTTCTATAGATGGCAATTCGTGGGCAAGAAGCTCAGTCTCTGTAGAAAGGGAAAGGAGCGGATGCACATAGAAGGATAAATTGCGCCAGTCAACCAAGTCAAGTAAGTAACGAACTGAACTAGAGCCTAAATTTGGTCAGAAAAAGAATAGAATTCAAACCAGAATGGGTAGCTCGTGGGATTGACGTTCGGGGGGAAGAACTCCGTGGGATCCCTCCTTCTGGGACGCCTAGCTAGTGAAAGGTTATCCCTTTGCTTAGCTTTCTTACTAAAATTCTTATATCCTTTGGCTTTCCAGCAGATTGGCATATTAATACGGATTGGACTTTAACTGACCCAGAGTCCGCTACTGACGGAAAGATGACAGAAAGAGAGGGATTCAACTGAGAATTCTAACCACAGAACGAGAATTCACTCGAAGAAGCAAAGTCACTACCCCCCATGACTACCACCGGCGGGCTGGCTTCTTGCCCTCCATACCATCTGACCGACCCACACTTCCTTCAGCTTTCAAGCGGGTTCAATAACTATTTCATAGCCTCTGTTCACTTTAGCGATTTCAGAGTGGTCAGAGGGTATTTCATTTAGATAATTGAGATCCTTAGTTGGCTTATTCGCTTCAATTGGCATTGTTGCTTAGTTTTGATGAAGATCTGTGGTTCCCCGCTCGGTCACTTATTCCACCACAGGCCCCCTGTTTGATCGACTAGAATAGGATCTAAAGCTAACAATGGAAAGGAAATCTACGAAATAGTTCAACTGGGAATATACTGAACTTCTTCTTTAATCACACTCAGGAGATACGATTCTTTCATCACCTGGCTTGTCTTGTGGTACTCAAGCCGAGCTCTATAAGACGTAGATCGCACCTGTCCCTTTTCTTTGCTTTGAAGCCTGCCTGGTTATTTCCCCTTTCACTCTCTCAGATGTGTTATACGTAGATTGATGAGGTGGGTTGGTCCTATTAAGTCGACTACTGTTGTGTTCCGATCCTTTCTGTGAGCTTGTGACCGCTGTTTTAATCGACTTTCTCTCTACTCTACCTTCTTGATCCTTGCACCACAAGTTCGCAGACAAGCCGCATTGTGCACTCACTCTTGAGAGGAATGCAAGAATTATTATTATATAAGATAATACTTGGTCGGGAATCTTTTGTTATTTATTACATTACTAGGAGGACTAGCTCAATGGATAATCCGATTCAATCCAACCAACCGGCTTGAGAGATCGAGGTGCTTTGGACACCGAGTGAGGGGCCTCGGGGCCCCGGTGCCGACTTAGTCACCTTGGGAGGGGAATATGTGATGAGATGGAAATCCGATGCAGACTGGATCTTTTCCTAATCTACTCAGATGGGGAAGACCTTCTGCAGGACACTATTAAAAAGCAGGGACCACATTCGCTTCCGATCATGACCTGTTTGCGAGTGAGAAGAAGAAGAAAAAGGAGGGCCTTTACCAATCCTTTCGTGAAGAGATCGGCAATTGATCTTCTAATGGTTGGTGTTTTGATAATCACCTTTTCCCCGAGAAAATGCCCTAAGTAAGTAAGGCGACTTCTACATGCTTTGTTCTCTCATAGAAGACCAACTTGGAGGCTATGTAGATAGCATTCTGATTCTCATCAGCTTTACGAGCTAGTAGGCTAGGTAGGCCGATCTCTATGCCTAGGGCGGAAGGGTGGCTAAGAACCGATCTTCTTACTCGATAGAAGGCAAGGCTGCAGCAGCTTGGAGAACTATTTGTACGGACGGATATTTCACCTGTAAGGGAGGGATGCCATTTGTAGGAGAGAAATAGTGCTTTGATGTTTGAACCTCTTAAGAATCCTATGTACCATGCGCTGCTAGCGATAATGTAACATGGGCTGATAGGTAGGAAATCATCGTTCAGTCAGTGGGCCAGCAGAAAGCGAATCGGCACAGACAGAACTAGTAGACCTAATAGACTACGTAATACTGCGGAAACAACGTAAGCTGCCGTTGTTTTCCAGGCTTTAGTTAGGAGAGGGAAGAGTTTGGTTGTTCACTTCAAGAGCGTAGATCAGCCTCTACCTCTACCTATACCGGTTCATTCCCAGCGAATGCGAAGAAAGCTTCCCCTTGCGAAGAAGAATGAATTACCGACTGGTTGAAGGCGCCTATCCGAATGGAAATTCTCTGTCAATGAAAAAGACCTCTAGACCCAATCTCTATTCCTCCACTGTCCCCGTAGTCCCTCAGGACTCGTTGAGGGATGATCTTGCCCACTTTTCATAATGCTTCGAAACCTACTTCCTACTAGCGGAATCTGTTCTTTCTTCGATCAGAAGCTGTCAGTCGAATATGGGTAGGAAATTCCTATTGTTGTTACAGCGAGACAGAGTAAAAGAAGGCTCACTGTGGGTTCAAGCCCCACTTGTCTCTTATTTCGTAATGAGTAATTGCGTAAGTAGTCTCTCTTCCTCTGCTAATATTCTTTCTAGTGTGTAGTTACGTCACTTGCTGGGCTTGCAGCTGTAAGTTGCCTTTCTTAAGCTTAAGTCATTCCCGGGCTTGAGCCAGACCTGCTAACAGAGGTGACAGTTCCAGAGAGAGAATAGCTTCAAGCAGGTATCCAAAGGCAACTATTTGTGTTTGAAGACTCTTCTTCTGTTCGCCTGCATTCTTCTTCCCCGACAGCTCGACTTGGTATTTGTCTTTCAAAGAGTCCCCCTCCTCCCATTCAGAATAGCACGATCGGGTGATCGGGTATTTGTTTCAAGTCCGCTTTCAAAGTCTGTCTTGGTAGCCCCTTGTCTTCCGTCGAGGTTGAAAGAAGAATTTCATGTAGAGTAGGTCAGCAGGAAGGACAGCTGAGAGGTGGTCTCGTTAAGACTTCGTTCGGTGTCTAAGGCGATCGAAGAAAAGCCATTTATCAACCCTCTTCCTTTGGGCATCAGAGTCTGTCGCTCGCTGCCAAGCAAGATGAACAACATGTGAGGTGCCCTTGAGATGATGGCGACTGAGAGGCACGGTTAGCAAGCACAGATGGTGCAATCAATAGTTCCCCTATAAATGGGAAAGCCCTTTTTGTTCTTTCACGCCGGTCGAGCGTTCTTCGGACGTCGATCAAGAAATTCAACACTTGAGTGCAGCGCAGGGCTTCCACTCAAAGAGGAAGCCATGGTCAAATAAGAGTGCACAATGGACTAAAGAAGCTAAAGGGGAACAATCTTATCTTAAGAGTAGGTCGAATGAACGTAAACGAGTTGGTCGACTTGCTAATCGGCTGGATCGAGTAGGTCCTATCGGCTTGACCTCTTTTCGTCGGTAAATCACTCTTTTAAGTTTTCGTTTGTCAAAAAAAAGATATTTACTGGAGTGACCGAAGTGCTTCCTGAAACAAGCACGAGGGAAGGGTCAGGAAAGCACTCGTCCCTCGGGGGAGAGACACCGTATGAGCTTTTGAAGGAGCAAGCCCGCAAGTTCTTCCGGTGACTAATCTCCCATCGCTAGCCAAAAGCCCAACCGGTAACCAAAACAAGCAAGCCAGCTTCGATAGTGTAGTAGCTTCAAAGAAATTTTAAGTTTGTCTTGAATAGGAAAGCTTTCATAATGTATGAACTCAACCTATGTTCAAGAGCTTGAACAATGAAGTGAAAGGCTTGACTTTAAAGTCAAGTGCGATCTGGTTTTCATCCTTGTCGACAGAGAGGACTTTTTTAATTTATTGTTGACCGAATCCCAGCTTTTTCTCAGTTACATGCCGAAAGCCTGTGTTTTGGCTTTTTTTTATTAGCCTAAAAGTGCAAGTACAAGCCTCCCCCTTTCCTTTTATTTAATCACTGACAAAACCTACCTTTCAATTCGACTTAAGTTAGAACAATCAATCGAAGGGCTAAGGCCAAGCAAGGTAAGAACCTACCTGTTCTTAATCCCTATTCAAATTGCTTGACTTATTAAGGTGGCTTTCCTCTTGATCCAGTCACTGTGGCTCTTGCTTGAGCCGGGCAGTACAGAAGGCACAGAGGTGAGAAGTGTTTAGATTATAGATACGAAAGTACGAAGTGTCTTTCTCATGGCCCTCCCAATTAATAATGTTTATGCGCATAAACAATAACCATTTAGAATACCTGGGAGAACAGGTTTGATTCATTTTCCCGGAAGCGTAAAAGGAAATTTGAGCTTCCCTTGTGACCTCTATTTCCTTCCCTAATCGAACCTTACACAGAAAGCAGTTCGCACTCGGTAATAAGACTTTAAGATGGATTCTTTCCCATCGACTGAACCTTTCACAGGGACCAGGACGAATGGGGAACGGGAACTACTCTTTTCCTTTTGGTATTTGAGTAGGTAAAGGCAGCGGGACCAGCAACATGAACAATCGGACCAACAACTAACAAAGCCACAAGCTACAGGCAGGTTTTTTTTACTAAAAAAGAATGCCCTTTTGAGCACCTTTCTCACATACCTAGACCCAGAAGAGAGCCTCGGCTCACGTTTTCACTAAAAGAATCAAGCCATTGCGAGCCTTTTTCTCATGGAAGGACCAGACCAACCAACTTCTTAAACAAGAGTTGGGGACAACCATACTGAGCTCTCCTGGACCAGCAGCGTACCTCCTTTAGTTCCTGTTCCTATAACTGGAAGAGTTGCAAAACCTTTGGTTGGCATACTGGATTCGATATCGCCTTGTTGCAACAATAGCTGGCTTGCACGGGACCACCAACTTCCACTGGGACTGTAATTTGGCTCAGCGGAGAAAACAACTGACACTGTTACTAGGTCTTGCCCAACTACTGTAACGCGATCTAGCCCGGACTGTCGATCTTTCCTTAGAGCGGTGCTTACTTACTGATGCTCACACTCCGAAAGTACACTACCACTTCTCAGTCTACGTGGAGAATAGAGAAAGGGTCACCTTACTCCCCTACTCCCAAACAGAGCTATGGGGTACTTTGCTTCGGTACACACACGGCAGTCAGACTGACTCCAATGGAAGCGAGCTACACTCCTACTATTGGGTTCAAATGCTCCTACACAGAGAAAAGGACTACTACAATGACGTACATAGAGCAAGTACACCTTACTCTACTACAGAGATGGTTACCACGCTTACCGTATCGTCTACTCCCAAAGACACAGAAAGAACTACTACTCAACTCCTACTCACCAGAGCGCACCAGTATGAACGGTATACCAAAACTCTAACTGCGATTGTTTTAAAAAAAAAACAAAGATGAAGCCATGAAGAAAGACATTCAAGCTAGTAGAATATATCTATGGAATAAAGCTTCTTCCCTTTCATTTGATTCTTTTTCCTCTGGTATGACTGATGGTGTCTAATTGACTTTTCTTTTCATTCATTTCTTTCTTACATCATTTAGTTGAAAGAGGAAAGCTACTCCTTCATAGATCCCGAATCCAATATGGGGATTGAAGTGGTTCGAACCCACTACGGGAGTCTCTTACTCGAGAATCTTCAACCTTCACATTGGCACACACGCAACAGCTACTAAAAAAAAGCAACAGGGAACGAAACGGGAATGAATGACCGCTTTGAGATTGAATCAACATCAAGAGTCCCATCCCGTGAAAGCTTTTCTAGGAATGGATTTAGTGATCTAGCCTGTGCTCACAGTGAGTAGAGGGGGTTTCCCAACTCTATCTCTTCTCTTGATCCGGACCCGGGCTAACCCTTCTCCTTCGCTTGACTTTACTGGTCTAATTATTTTCATTTTCCGAGCCTAAAACAAGTGATTCTTCGAAGAAGTCTTTGTCGATTAGGTACGGGATACCTAATCCACTGAGGGCCTCTGAAAGTTTATAGTTGCTCACTAACCTTGGCATTCTCCTTTCTTGCTAAGTTATTGACGTATTTTGCAGCGCTGGACCATGGACTCTTACTTGGCCTAATTAGACCCTTCTTCAAGAGATCATCCACTTCTTCCAACATTATGACTTCCTTCGGGCATCTGAACTGCTCTTGATTTAGTGGGGATGCTTTTTCTCGTCGAAACCCTTGCGATAAGGAAGTGAAACTCTTCCCACGTGTGACGTTCCCAAAAAGCCTTTGGGTTAAGGGAACAGACCATCTTTTCAAAATTCTCGTTATTCTATTTTCGCCTTTTTCGAGGAGTTTTGACAGAGCAGCTGCTCGGTAATTATCAGCCTTGGGATTTCTCGGCCTTGATGCTGGATATCATAGCATCGATGGCCTCCTTTTCTTGTCTGAGTTGCCTGATCCTCTCGCTAGGGTAACAAATTCGAAGAAGACTCTCTGACCTTTCATTGTTCCCTCTCTTTCTTCCGACTTCAAAAGGCCGGATGGTTCCAAGAAAGCCCTACTCGGGCTGCATACTCCAAACCTCCCATAAGAACGAAGTCGTATTTGGCACAATTTAGATCTTTGTAGACATGTAAGCCTCGAACTCCGTGCGGAGTCTTGAGCTTAGAGCCATCCAATCCAAACTATATGCCTGTTCTTGGCACGTCTCCCAGCAAACTACAGCTCGAAAGCGCCAAACCTAGGGGTAGGGGTCGTTAGACCGCAGCTTGTTTGATCCTAACCTGGTTTCGGATGACTAGAGTGATGCTCTTAGCTATCTCTTCTCTCTATAAGAAAAGAAATTGGTAGAACAACAACTGATGAGTCAACTCGGTCAAGTACTGCAACTTTTCTTAGGCGCTGAGCTATGCATGGACGCCTATCGAGCTTCGTTTGACCTGATTATGATCTCCTCCACTATATATATTTATATATATAAAATCTCTTTGCCTTTGCATAGTATACGGGTCTGTGAATGGTGTTTATGGAGAGATAAAGGGTAACCCCTTTAATAAAAATAAATACTATTGCACATCTTTCGTGAGAGAGGGATGCTCTTCTTCGAAGGATTTCAACCTTGATGCCCGCGAGGCCTAAGCAGCTTTAGTAGGGACGGACTGAAATAGCCCATCATAGCACTCTAAGATTCAGCAGGGAACTATTGAAGCTTCCAGCTTTCCACCTATATGGATTGTTTTTCGCGTAAATAGACACGATCTTCGTTCGGCACGCGTCCAGTCCAAACACTGTCTTGCTCCTATAGCTCTCCTCTCTGGTTAGTCAAGGGTACACACTTCTCTTTTATGTTATTCCATTCCCGGTGATCCTGTCCCGCTAAACACAAATCTTTCTTTTCATTTTCTATATCCCATAGGCGTATAGACGAAATCGAAATTCTAACTAAGTAGGTTTCGAAATGAAATATGAAATAGCCCATTAAGTAGAGGAGTCAACGGCACGCACACGCAGGAAAGGCAGTCTTTCGGTTCATTGGTCTGGTCTTTCGCTTGTACGTACATCAGCTTGGAATAATAACCTGCGCTAGGCGCTCTCTAGCTTGGTTAAGATCTTTCGTTAGGTTCATGAGGAGTTACAGGCGGACATGGGAAGATGCAGTATGTCAATCACAAATCAGCTGTTGGGGCTCTTGCGGCGCACGCGGTACATGTGGCTCTTTGAATCAAAGCTGTTGGTATACAGGCCGGCTAATAGAACAGTATGGGAAAGAGGAGTAGACAATCTGGTGGATACAGGCCCGGCGCACGAAGCAGGAGGAAATCGGTACCCGCGAGGATGGCGAAGTCGGCACAAGAAGTAGGCAGAGTATAGGCTGCTGTTGCTGGTTCAGGTGCGGCTAAATCAATATCCCCGTCTGGGGTTGGTAGGAAGCACTGTTGGCGAAGGGTTCTCAACCAATCTCGCACTTGACACGCAAAGCAATAAACAGCAGTCTATCTTCACAGAGAAAGAGAAGGATCTTCGGCAAAGGGTTCCCGGCTTCGCGAGAACTTTTCGATCTGCTCTAGGCTAAGCTCAATGGGGCCTTGCTTTGCTTTGTTGATGCCAAGCTCTTAGTCTGATTCAGATAAACTGTGAACCAAGACATGAAAAAGAACGAACTCAAAACGAATTCTTGAATATTAGATCTTCTACCCGCGGTGCGGTAAACGGAACACAAACAGAATCTTCACTTCAAGTTCAGATAGCAAGACAGTGAACAATTATCAGTGTGACCTACAATTACATTCCCTGACGTGGGCTAGTCCCGATCAAGAAAAATGGGGATTTCGTCCCAAAGGCTGCCAAAGACCGACTACAAACTATACGCTACGGGCGAAGGTCCACCACACCAAAAGAAGAATTGACAAGAATTCGGGTGGGGTCTCTTTCCTTATTCCTTATCTTATATCTTATGTTATTTCGAGTTGTTACTGGCCTTAGCTAATGCACTGGTTGAGATTATAGTGGTGGTGAAGTCAGTTAAGAATATTCATCCTAGACTCTAATAAACATCGAATGGGATTTCTGGGCAGAATGCGCTCTTAGAAATTGAATCATCCTAGGCTGTTGGAGAAGGGCTTGTTTGCTATGAAATAGAATCGGTTGTTAACGGCTCGAGTAACCGATATGATAGACAGAAGCAAGGGAGGACCCGGAGTTTTTTACAGCAAGTGCCATTTATCCGTGTAGCAGGAGTAACAATTCCTATTGACCCAGTTTAAGTACTCAGCACTAGCGAAAGGGATGGACAAGAAAGCTAGGGGGAGAGTGGCAGCATAGAGCTTTTCTTTTGATATGTTTGTATAGGGTTGGGCTAACGATCTTTCCCCAAGAGTGTCCTAATATAGAATCTAGTAAGAAGACTAGGCCTCTTAGTTATCCCCATAGGATAAGATAAAACCTAGCAGTTATTCCAATAAAAGACTAGCAGTTAGCGAGCCAGCTAGATAGATAAATGGCAAAAGCAAAGAAGCTTGCAAGCTTTCAGTTTCAAATCGGATAAAGCGATAAGACAGGCACAGAGAAGCTCCAGGAGTTCCATTGCCCAGTTTCTTTTACATCAGTCCCGCGGTGACAGCGATTTCCTATTTCCTTATAGGAAGTTTCCGTTCCATTCCCTTTTATGGCATCGCCTTCAACCAGACTCTCTCTTAGTAAACAATATAACCAGAAAAAAGCAGCATAAACAAGAAAAACAGGACCTCCCTCCAAGGTTCCAATCTCGGACTTTCTTCACATCTTACAGAGCAGGAAGATAAGAATCCTATTGAAAAGAGATAGACTCGAGAAGAGTATACCAGTACATCCTTCAAGCTAATAAATTGATGCGAACACTGTTGATGCAGATTCTTTTTCCCTTTTCCCATAGGATGAGCGATAGGAAGATTTAGTTCTTACGCCAGATCTTTCTGAATGCCAAATAAAAAAAAATGGAACCAAAGCAAAACGAATATTCTCTACATACCGGGGAAATTTAGAACATGATCTAGAGCTTGTACAAAGTAGGGGCTCTGTATACCCTGGTTGACAAGGTCTAAATATCTCTATTGCGAATTAGCCTTTCTCTACTTACATCAACCCGTGAAGCTAGCATTAAAGCTAACTATACATTACATAGAGAATCCAACCTCCATCAACATGGAGGGTTGAGTGGAGTCCTTTTTCTTGACCTTGTGATCGGGCCTCAAGATCCGATCCATTTAAATGTGGTAGATATCGAGGCATCGTTCACTTTTGGGAAGACTTTTGCCCCATTCAGCAAGGCCCTTCCCCACCGACTTGTTACCGTCCTATCAAGGCCTCTCTCTCTTACTCTTAGAGGCCTACTTTTTCCACGTGCGATCCTTGCCTTCTTTGCTTTGTAGCTTTAAGTGCGCTCCAAAGCCATGGCTTTGCTCTATACCAACCTAACCTCCCTTCCTTCTTTTTCCCGACTGCCACAATATAGGAAATCCAGATTGCATATCTCAGCCATTTTTTTTGAAAATGACCACATCAGTTTCACGTGATACGGAACTGCATGTGGTGATCAATTGCCCGGCAGATGTTGAATCGAAAATCAAACATCTATAAAAAATGTTTAATCCCTCGTGCATGAGCGGGCACGTGAAGCTGCTTGTTTCGGGTGTGGCGAACACTGAACGTTGATACAGGGCATAGTTGTCCTGCTCGTCGTTACGATCCCAATCACGATCTGATAGTAACATTCACATAGAAGAAGATGGATTCGTTCGCGAAAGAAAGCAAATGCAAGGGTGAGGCTAAGATTAAGAGTTCTTCCAAATATGACGTAGTAGAGCCCCGTGCCTTAGTTTGGCATAGGGTTATAAGGAACAATACGACAGGGCAATAGTGCTCCTCACCAAACCCTAGAGCTTTAAGCGCATTCTTAATCAAGCTAGCCTAGCATAGCGAGACCAAATGCAATAGCAACTGTTTGAAAGAATACCGCTCCGTGGGCATTCGAGTCCGAAGAAGAATAAGCTGTTTCAAAAGCATCTAAATCAAAAGAGTAGAGCAGCGTCTCGCGGAAATAAATTGACCAGATCGCTGGGAATTGCACGATGTCGAGTTCTCTCCTTGTCCACGACTTCTGATGAACGAACTTGACCACGTACTCGAGCTTTGAATCGATACCCCGCCTACCTCCCTTCTCGTGTTAACACACTCACGAATGAAATATCAAATATGTATACTTACTCCTTACTACTACTTGAACCTTACCTACCCGAGCTATAATACAACCAGATAGCCTAGGACCATCAATCGATAGGCTAATCCGCTCAAGCAAGAGAATATAAGATGAAAGGAAAGATTATACACTGCGCAATTAGACCTATGTGCTTTGCTTTATCCGGATTCTTTTAGTAGTAGTAGGAAGACCTGGAAATGGAGAGAATTTAGTGGGATTTCCGAGCTTGAAGCAGCAGACATCACGAGAACTCAACTTTCAATGTTTGGCGTGGTCTTTGTCTTTGACCTTGCCACCCTTTGTTTCTCTTCATACATCGACCATACACCATACAATTGATCTGAGAAGGGATGCCTTTATTTAACTTTCAGAAAGAGTGGCTCGTGCATCATCATCATCTTTCTCTTATATATGCTATTTGAAGATAGTGATTTGAATGCCTATCCCCTGCCTATGCGCTTGCCTTTACTACCTGCCCTTACCTGCCTGCCTTGAACTACTGCACTTGCGCATACTTTATCTTGCTCTATCTAGAAGATAGCTTGAACTGGCATTGTGACTACAGATATATAGCCAATAGAAAGAAGTATTCCCAAGCCGGAGAGGTGGGAGAGGAGAGAAATTCAATTTACAGGCTTTCTACCAATGACCGGAGACCAGAAAGGGGAATAGAGAGATAAGCCTTGAGCGGTCAGACCAATTACGATCGATTCGCTAAACATTCAAGATTCGAGATGAGCTGCTAAAAGAAGGAAGGGCGATAGAGAGAGGTGGAAGGAAGACAGCCTATAATGCATTACCAGAAGGAGAGCTACCAGCACTAATAGCTAGAGGACCTAGAACTCCAGAACTAGAGTCAGTGATTGCGCCATAACAGAGTGCTAGAGGGCCGGAGAGATATTGATTAATGATATTCATAGGGATTGCGATTGCACTTATGCTTGTTGCCAGCCTTGAACTTGAAGTGGATCTCCTATCTATATTCGACAGCTTGAAGAGGGCTGATGGCTGATTTCTAAAGAGAAATTGTCATTGAAAGCGATTCCTTCGCTCAAGAACTAGACTCAAGGGATTGTGCCTACCAGTCAAGACAGGAAGGTGGGACACTAGCTAGCCTCTTGACCGAAGCGCCAACCCCCCTTCTCTAATGCGCATATTGAGACTGAGCTTGCTTTGCATCTGATCTAAGCCTATCGCCTGTCTCCAACTGCCTTTCTATTGCGCCTGCCGTTAACTCCTGTTTACCTTCCCTTCCTTTCGGAGAGTTCCTTACTCATAAGTAATATACTGATTAGATTAAAGGGAGGAGATATCTTTCATAAAAGTAAATCGCAATTATTTATTGAATTCAAAGAAGATTGCGCCAATGAAAGAGATAGAAGAGCGGTATGACAGAGCTCAACAAAGGAAGGAGCTTGCCAAACTAAGCAAGGGCTGCCCTTTTCTTTCTTCCATCCGCCTATTATCTGACTACTGTTTTTTCAACTCAACAACAGCAACTGGTTTGCCTTACTTGGCTGGAAGTACAAGAAGGTGCGTAGTTTGTTAGGAATTAGGTGTCTTAGAGATGAGAAGACTGATTAGTAACCCGGCTTACTCGACCAAGAACTCCAGCTTGGCTCGAAGATGCCAACAGCATTCCCTTTACTTACGCAATATTTACTCGTTTACTTGTTAGCTAGCGCTACTCCACACCTTTGCTTTGAGGGAATCTAAGGTTTTGAAAGAACGTAGTAAGTGGTGAACGAAGTTTCCTCGCTCGTTAGAGGAAGTGAACGGTTGGCTCGAAGAGGGAAGAGATACGCTAGCTACTTGCTTTGTTAGAAAGCTAAGCGACTAGTTTACTGTTGAGAGGTAGCGAAGAGGACAGATAGGCTAAAGAGAGGTTAGTACTAGTTAGTGTTAGAGAGCTTGCTGGATGAGAGCAGAGCAGACTGGATTGAGTTCCACTTCCATACTCTAGTTTACATAGGGCTAATGGCTGGCTTGTTTGTCTAGTCCTACCTCTTCCCCCTAAGCTCTTAGTTCCATCCATACACAAACATCCTCTTCTCTCTAACAAGTAAGCAAGTAAACCACCTTGGTAAAAGTTGTAAGAGACTTTTGATTTACTTTTCGTTCCGGATCTCTGTTATCCTTTGAGTGGTGGCTGGTAGGCGGGGGACCTCTCAATCCTTACTTAAAGGGGAGAATAACGGAGATGGTCAGAATGCCCCAAAATCTATTCGATTTCCTATCCTTGGTCAACCCAAGGCTTTTGAGAAGGGGACATGTGATCCATTTGTTCTCCTTTCTAAGCGATCCATTGCGTGTCACGTCGTCCCAGTCAAAGAAGGTAAAAAGGAGTAGGCTCAATAGAAAGTGAACTCAGACCTTGTCTTTCACGCATGGGGAGGAAGGAGATAACAAGAACCAAGTTGGTGGTATCTGGGGAATGGCTTCAACGGAGAAAGAGGGGTCGGAAAGCGAAAGGGCAGAGCATATGTAGCTCCTGATATAGGAGAATTCCGGATAGTGTAGTTATGTCGAGCGGGAGTCTGAAGACTGAAGATAAGAATAGTCTTGCTAAGATGAATGCCGCTTGAACGAGTTTAAGAGGTGAAAGAGTGAAATCAAACTCTTCCTTTTCAGGTCGGGTTAAAGAAGGGTCTCATCGGGGTATTCACCTAGCTCCTTAGCTTCCTATATTCCCACTCGAGCGGGATCAAAGGGGATGAGTTATTCTCGTAGCTAAATGCCCAAGTCGGGCAGGTATAGAGGATCAAGAGACTGTACTCGCCCTTCATCCCTCTTACATTCAACAGAAGCAATAGCAAAGAAAGCAGCAAGAGTGGAGGGAACAAGCTCTTCAAGCTCAGCTTCGGCAACAGCAACTCGAGAAAGGAATTCAGTTTGTGAGGAACCGGCCACTTCTTTATATACGTCGCCATTTGACGATCTGTCTTTAGTAGGTCGTCTATTCTTTCTTACCTCGGGATAGGAGTTCCCAATTTTATGACTATGAAACGGTCTCTGTCCGCCTTACCAGCTGTCTGAGATGAGCGTCCAAACCGAATCGATCTTTTTGCCCCCCTCAGCTATCCTTTCCCGTCTTCGTTTAGCAGCGAACTCAAGGATGGACTTTATGTATGAGCTGAAAAGGAGGTATCCATAGATACCAACCAAACTAGCTAGTCAGGGAAGGTAGGTAAGTCAGAGGCAGATCTAGGGAGTCTTTACTTCTTCGACTTCTTATTCATAGTTGAGATTGAGATACTCCCAAGCTCCACCAGCAAGCAGCACCGGAGTGAATCGTAACCTTTCGATCTGTTTATAAGGGGTCAGTACTCGTCAAGAGACGAGACGTAGCTAATGCTGTTTGATCACCGTCACGAGATTTGTTTGCAGCTACTATAGCTAATCAATTTCCTGCTTTCATTCCGTTTGGAATCTTAATGCGATCTGAGAGCGGATCTAGGAATCCCCTGGTAGTGGTAGTTGGGTTGGTTAAATCCGAGAATCGATTGGCTTTAGAAAGGCGGCTTTCCCAACCTAGACATTGTAACTGAAAGTTCTGCCTACTTGTAGGCTTAGGGTAGTCCTCGACAACCTTCTTCTTTTTCTTTTACTGGCTTGGGAAAGACCCGTAGGCTATGGATCCCACTAATGGAATTGGGCTAACACCATATTTCCATGGTCTAGGTTCAAGGGCAATACAGATTGAGGCTTGGAGTAGATAAGGCTTCATGGACCAAAATTATAGGGCTTTTAAGGACGGACTCGCTAGTGTCCCAGGGATTGACCGGTGACACTACTAACTTAATTGACCTAATATATGTATTGTATTTTTCCACAGGACTGAATCCATAGAAACCTTGGCTTAGTGCCATTACTGTAAGCGGCGGATGATTGGTATGCAGGATCGCTTGCAACGGTTTCACATGAACGTAAATCAAGAGAAAGGCGGCTTTCCAACTAGCCATTGTACCTGAGATTGCGATAAGTCCTTCTTCTTTGGAGCTTGTTCTTGGTCCCAAGGGAAATGGGATGACAAAGAGCAGCTTGCTTCTCCAATTGGATCATTGCTCGACTCGATGGGTACTTCTAGTGGTTTGCCGGAGAAGCTATATTGTTTTTCTTTCATGAGTTGGTTGGATCAAGAGAAGATACTTATATATATAAGTATATATCTATAGGCGGTTCATCGAGGGCTTCTCGGGTGATCGGAAGGGCTTAAGCTGCTTTTGCCTTACCTTAGATTATATTAGTAAAGGGCGAATGAGGGGCGTGCGCAATAGTTTTCTTTCTTTCTCTCGCTCGATCGCTTCAATGCCTATAATTTGAGAGATAACAGGAAAGCGTTCTGTCGAATTCGAGGATGTGACACAAATAATGACTCTCTTCGCCGGGATGTCAGCAGGTTAGGCAGCTGTGCAGCTGTAAGGTTTTTTATATTCGGTGGAAGGCAGGCTGAAACTCTGCCCCAACCAAGTGAAACTAAGGCTTAAGGGTAAGGGTCTGAAAGAGTTCACGATCTGATCTATGAACCCTCTACGGACGGCTAAGAATGTCCATTAAAAGGAGCGGACCGATAGGGTCGTTTTTCAAGCACATAGAATAGAACGATCTAAAGGTTTTTATTCCTAGAGAGATGGCCGTATCTCTTTGATGAATGTGGTATCGAGGTTTGGTTCATTTGGAAAAGAGGTCAGTCTTGTCTTAGAGGAGACCATGCGAATGGTTGAATTGATGACTTCGCTTCGATCTCTTCGACTGAACCTGAAGGAGACTTCGATCATTCAACTTTAGCTTCTGAAGGAATCATGTCACTTGGAATTCCGTAAAGTGAATCTTCTCTTTCAGATCCTGGCCTTGGTAGAACTTGTCTTTGATTGGGATTTCGATTGAAAAGATGTTAGACCGCTTCCTCATGTGCCTAAGAACCCGAGGCAATCTCGATTAAAGCCAATTCAAGTTTTTCCTACTCAATCTTTTTTATAGAAATAGCACTCGATCAAAGGGGAGCATAAGCAAGTTCAGTGGTGGAAACCTCTGTAATCGATCGATGGGAAACTCGAAGCTGTCTGGGGCAGGAGGCAGGAGCAAACTCATATTAGGCACTGCCGCAGCATCCACTGGTACAAGGAAGAGGCACGATAGCGAAGATCAATCCATCTCAATCTACAAAAACTAAAAACATTGCCTTAGGCATGCAACCCGGATAGAAAGACTGCTCGCTCGAAGAAAACTCTTTTAGAGCCTGGTACAAGCCAAGCCCCCTCGATTTGGCAACAAGAGTCGGTTATGGAATAGTCTTTTGATCGGCTTTCCCGTTCTTGAGGCCGGTAGGCTTTATAGCGGACCTGCCCCGCTGACAGGGAGGATATGAAATAGATAATTATAGTTGCGCTTGCCTTCACTTAGAAACTCTACGCCCTATAGTAAGGCATGTTCTCGAAACTAGATTAACTCGTTCTTGTCTCCGGCGATTAACCTATTCCAGAGCAGTCTGGTGATTAGCCTATCTCGCACTACTCGAAGCCTTCGTAAACTCATTGTCGGGTTCTATTGTAGTGGAGGTTGCTGTGAGGGGATCCTTGTGCTAATGAAGATTGCTTCCAGTGATCGGGAAATAATAAATACAAAAACCATTGCTTTCTTTCCAACACTCCGGATAGGTGGAAGGATCTATGTTCATCCACAACTTCCTTTCAATCCACATCGGCAAATTTAGGCTTTCTCTACTGGGAGTCATCAAAGGAGGAATAGGCATACGCTGGTTCGATAAGCCAAGGAAAAACAAACAACCACCGCTTGGTTTTGACACTCAAGCGACCCGCCCTGCTAAACATCGATGCAAAGGTTAGATTTCATCCCCTCTATCTCCAAGCCCCTTTACTAGGTTGGGCAAGCTTGGATGCCCCTACTCACAACAAGTTGCTGGTCGGGATCGTGGAACTATCGCTCGAGAAGTAAGTAAGCTGGTCCTTGTTTGGTCATAAGGATAATCGTTCTTATTAGGTCTGGGGCGGCCGGTCCGGGGGTTACCCGGATTGGTAATGGCATAACCAGAAGAGGGGTAGGGGGGACAAGGTGTAGCGCTGGGTAGCGCAGCGCATCTGTTTCGGGTACAGAGGCGACGAGGGGTGCTAACCCGGCCACCCAACTCAGCAGGTCAGGGTCGGGCCGGCCATAGGTTCGAATCCTGCCACCTTTCTTGTGGATCATCCTGTGGTTACCGGATGATGGGAATAAAAAAGCAGAAATTTGGAAATGAGCACGAAATGTCAATATATGAATTGTTTCATTATTCGTTATTTCCGGGTCTTTTCCTTGCATTCACTTACAACAAGAAACAACCACCAGCGTTTGGTGCAGCACCTGCATTTTGGTGCATTCTTCTTTCTTTCCTTGGTCTTTCGTTCCGTCATATTCCTAATAACTTATCCAATTACAACGTATTAACCGCTAATGCACCTTTCTTTTATCAAATCTCAGGGACATGGTCTAATCATGAGGGTAGTATTTTATCATGGTGTCGGATCCCCAATTTTTATGGATTCCTTCTTTGTTACCGGGGTCGACCCCAAAGCCATAATGTCTCAAAACGAGGAGGCCATAGAGAAACTTTTTTTTATTTTTTTGTCTCGAACTTCGTGAAGAACTCCATTCTATCTCTCCCTCGTTACGAACAAAAAAGTGGGTTTTTCCAGTTGTACACTCCCTTCGTTCTACGAACCCTTGTTGATTCTGAACTTCGTTCGCGAAGGAACCGGACTTTTGCTTTTGACGGACCAACCCTTTTTTATGCGCCGCTTTACCCTGAAAGGAAAATCCATAGTCCTCTGGGCGCTAGGCGCTCCCGTGGTTCGCGAGAAGGAAAAAGAACTCATCCTTTGTTGCATCTGGCACGAGATGATAAAGAGAGAGCTTCGTCTATCGATGAACAGCGGATTGACGGAGCTCTTGGCATTGCTTTGTTTTTCTCTCCTTTCCTATCAGCGAGTTCCGATCCTTTTGTTCGAAATTTCTTCGTTCGTACCGAACCGCTTGCAGAATCAAATCCTGTTCCACAAGATCCTATATCAGCTATACATCCTCCTTGCATTTATGCCGGAGACGTCGCCAGTGCTATGGGCTTTGGCTTATGTAGATCCAAAATGATGAATGGGATTGTGGCACTCCACTCGCCGCCAATGCGAAAGGATGCCGCCGAAAAGAATGGAACGCTGCTTCGCTCTGCTGGATGCGTCGGATCCCGTATAACAAGCGAGCTTCTTACCAAAGGCGCTAAATGCTATCCTGCTCTATTGTTACGTAGCAATAGAAGCCCGCTCATGCTGCTTCGGCGGCGCTTTTTCGCCTTCTCTTCGCTCTGCACAGGAGCGCTAGTGAACACGGGGAGGGCGCAGGCGAAGCGTGTCGTTCGTAATGGAAAGAAAGATACCACTACTTCGCCTCTTTGTTGGACCGCCGGCGCGAACACAGTGGTCTCTGACCAGGACCAGGAACCAATTCGAATTTGGATCTTGACATGTTGGTGGTTTTTAACCGTAGGCATCTTGCCAGGAAGTTGGTGGGCTTATCATGAATTAGGTCGGGGTGGCTGGTGGTTTCGGGATCCCGTAGAAAATGCTTCTTTTATGCCTCGGGTATTAGCCACAGCTCGTATTCATTCAGTAATTCTACCCCTTCTTCATTCTTGGACCTCGTTTCTTAATATTGTGACTCTTCCATGCTGTGTCTCAGGAACCTTTTCAATACGGTCCGGATTGCTAGCTCCCGTTCATAGTTTTGCTACAGATGATACACGAGGAATCTTTTTATGGCGATTCTTCCTTCTAATGACCGGCATATCTATGATTCTTTTCTCCCAGATGAAGCAGCAGGCATCGGTCCGTAGAACCTATAAAAAAGAGATGGTTGTGGCGCGAAGTACTCTTGTGCACCTACGTCACTCGGCTCGCGCGCAACCCCGCCCCGTTATGTTATGGAAGAATTTAACTTAACTTATTGCTGGGCTGGTTATTCAGAGCCAGCAATTGGATGCCGGATTTCGCCCCGCAACTAGAAGAAGATCGCTTCGGGGGTCACTGTGGCGTGGCTGAATGTAGAGCCCCTACAGCCTTTGATCAGTAGATTATTTAGAACTTCGGAAGATGGTCAAGGTTTTTATTCCAAGCCACTGCACTAGATGCGCATGTAGTCGTAGTAGTCGGCCCAGAATGCCTCTGTTCTATACTATAGAATAAGGTCAAGGCCTACGAGCTCTCTGTTTTTGTTTTATGGCAGAGATCTTTCCACACCAAGGAAAAGGAACCGAATCACAAAGTATGCAAGCAACCTCCTTTTCCTTCCAATTAGTGAAATTCTATCTATTTCTTTCTTGGGAAATTGTGGTCGACCCCGACTAGATGACCTGGGCCTGAAGAAGGACAGGCTTTCTGACTTATATAGTAAGACATGAAGTAGAATCGACTAGAGGCGTGATTCTTCTTCCGAGCCACTTATACTATACAGTACAGAAAATCTCCTCTAATGTTGTCTAAGTGCCTTTCGCCTTCCACTCTTTTTGTTTTTGTGAAGTACTTGGCTGAAAGTGAAAGACCTCGCTCTTTTCGGGTGGGTGGTCCTTTTCTTTGCCGTCAATCGTTTGGCTTACTTGAGAGGCGATATTTTGATTTTGAGGTGAATGGGTCGTCTTCTTACTTGACCATGGCATCGCCAACATGAGTCTGTGTTCGGTGGTTGATAAGCTGCTAGTTGCTATTTTGTTTAGGGCTTGTTATTTCCTTTCACTTTTCCCAACGAGGTGGAGGGCCATCGCAGAAAGTCACCTATCTCCGTAGTTCCGGAGACAGGAATTGGATAGTAGGGGGTGGCACCCTTGGGTTCCCAAAAAAGGCTTTGACCCGCTGGCTATTGGAAAGTCTCTGTTTACCGCGAAGTGAATAAAGTTGGGGAGAGAAGAAAGGGATGGGAGTCTTTGGGCATTGCTTCGGTCGAGTTAAGTAAAGACTACCACTTACTTACTTTCTTGTAAGAGCAGGTTGAAGCTTATACGCAGTAGCTAAGCGCTAAGAAGCTATTGGCTATATGCTCAACACATGGAAGTCGGACTATGTTTTGGTTCACCGCCCAATCTAATCATACGAAAACTAAGAGTTTCTAGCTCAGAACAGAACCTGGTTCACTTCTCTAATTACGTATCTATTATCTTATTCCTCAACATGGGGTTCCCTGCTTACTCTTTTTCGAGACGATTCCTATTCACATTCAACTTGAGGAATTCTTGTTCCCAGCTTAACTTTTCTGGCAGCTAGTTTCGGGTGTAAACTCCTAAATCCATTGAATCCGGATCCTCCTCTCTTACTGGCCTTACTAAAACAAAAGCACCAAGACTTATACTAGCTAGCACAGAAGAGACACCATAGGAAAGGGCACACCAAACAAACCATTTTTGAACAAGGTCACCCTCACCACAGACAGAAGGGAAAGTTTAATGAGATCAACGGTCTTTGTCCTTTCTCTATAAAGAAATAACCGAAATACCCAGTTCTTCCTTAAATAACATACCAACCGGACTCACCTAACGAAATGCCCAGGGAGAGGATCAAAGCAAACTAAGCTAAACAGTGGTTGCCCCCTCCTAAAAAAGTCAAAGAGTAACAGAGTCAAAGTCAAGCATTCAAAGGGGTTGGCTTCTAGAGCCAGAGTTACCATTGAGAGTTGCCTACCTTCGTATCACTGAACTGACTTGACGAGATGCGCTTCCCTTTCATGTGCGATATGCGAGATGTCTTCCTTGGTTGGCTAAGATAGATGTGCCGCTTTCTCTTTCGTTTCGGAATTCTCGGTCCTATATGGAGGAAGCACCTTTTCCCCTGCGTCTATGAAAGCAGCTATCTTCATCCTCTCATTTCTTGCCTCGTCTTTGTAAACGTAAAAAGCAGCAATATGAATATTTCCCGATGGCTTGGGGGGAACTAACAAGAGAACTCTCAGTGCAGCGACATCAAAAGAAACTCAAACTTCCACTTCCCTTGCAATTTGTCAAGGGGAACTAGTACAGGGGATTCTCTTAGCAATGTAACCGAACTCCCACTCAATGTTCACACTGAAATGGGCCCGGTGCAAGACGCCACCGATGATTACATTCAGCTAGTCAATCGGGGAGCGGCTAGAAGAAGTATCAAGGAGGGTAGCAGGGAACGATCCGCCCGGGATCTTTGAATAAAGTAAGAGCGGAGCTCCTCCTGCGGCCCAACAGTTTAGCCTGTTCCTTAATACACGATGATAGTGACTAGCTCCTTTGGCATCTTCTTCGGGTGCCTACTCCTCTGGCTTCCTACAGAGGAGTCAATCATCCTTGAAGTTTCTAACATATACAACGTATTCTTACAAAGAATGTTTTTTTAAAAAATGGAATGGATTTAAGCTTAACTCCGCGAAAAGACTAGGGTTATTCACATAGCGAGAGGAAAAGGAAGGTTCAGCCACTAGACTAAACTACTGCAGTGAAAGTGAGTAGCTTTATGCTCTTTAATGACTCATTACCTCGAATCTTGGGATAGAGAGAAGAGAAGGCATTGTCTTTCCTTGATGGAAAAGAACTCTGTGGTATAGCTATCATTAACGGAAGAAATTCTCCTTCCGTACCTTGATCTTTCTAGGGCTATTTTCACTAAGCCGAATCTGTGGACTGAGTGGCTAACTATTCTAGGAGTGGGGCTCTTCTTTGTATCAAGAAAATCTTTTTTTAACAGTTAAAACTCCCTAACTTCTGGAGTGAATGAGTGCAGCAAAGTTTCTTATCTTCCGATGGCGATTTAGAATATGATACGGAGCCTAAGGGATTGGCTTTCCTAGTCCTAACATAATACCTAAAAGTAGAGCTGTGTCAGTTCAAAAAGACCTGTTCCTGTGGTTGAGGTTGCCAGATATTATTAAGAATCTGGCAACCTTAACCCACTGCTGCCCTACCAGAATTCCATGTTGCCGTGCCTTAACTGAGCTGAGCTACAACAGCTGCTTCGGAAGATGCCTGGCAACTCGGAACATTCATATTTGCTTTTATCGCGGCCTTAGCATTATTCGTCTTCGAAGCTGTCTTATTCTAGCCATGGCATTAATCGAGGGCTTTCCGTCCGCACAGTAAAGCGTGTGCATTTAGAAAGGTTTACTTCTGTAGGCCCTGTTCGGCTATGTATGTCCAAGCACACAAGCAACGAGGGTGGTGGTCTAGTAAGGTTTCCCCCGAAGAACCGAAAGCAAAGCGCTATGCCGGGATCGGGTAAAAAGCAAAACAAAAGTATAGCGCGCAGAGCAGAGCATTCTTGGCTTGATTAGGACAAGCGTAGCAGGTGCATAGCAGCCTTGTGGCACTGCCCTTTCAGTTATATCCCATATATCGATCAAGTAAGCTTTCACTTCAACGGAGATAGAAAGTCGTTTATCAATTCTCAGCGTGACACACTAGATACAGCTGCAGAGACATGAATCAAATCTTTTGTCTCCGCTAGGGAAGAAGGTTGCCCATATTCTATATCTTGATTCGGAAAGATCACTTTCAGAACGAATGCATCTCAAGCTCTCGCTTTCAGAGCAGATGTGCGAGAAGTTTAATTACGAAGCTATGCTGATATCTATCTAAGAGTCAGGGGCTGGACCTTACCGCATTTCCAATCCACAAGCAAAGCATTGAATGAACACAGAAAAGAGTGGGAATATGCTCCTAGACTATAGAGGGGTTTCCCCACCTCTGAAGCTTTCAACTCATCATATGGCTATGCTTATGCGCGAGAACTTGTGTACATACAATCATGAAAGAGCATTTCGAGATGGAAGCAAATACTTACAATGAAATCACAGACTCAGTAACCGGGGAAGCTCTCAAGGCAAGGTAGCCCAACTTCTTTCGCACTGCTTTCACAGCCCAAGAGAGAGCTCAGCGAGGCGTATCATCTAAAGTAGGACTTTCATGCTAATTTGAATATTCCGTTGACAAGGCCTCTGTCTAAGCAGGAAAATCTATAGCCCTTTGTTTGCTTCTTGGCTTGCTCTGCTCTTCGAGCTCTTACTTCGAGCCGTGTTCTCTCTGCGCGCTTCCAGGGCCAAGGGCCACCCATCCATTCCAAGTTTAGGAACCTATTTATATAATATAATGGAAAACCCGCGCGAACGTGGTCTCATAGGATAGGTCAGGATCAGTAGCTTATGTTTCGACCTCAGATTCGACTACACCGGATACGGGAAAAACTGGAACTCTTGTTTCGGCCTCGACTTAAGGTAAGGTAAGGGTCGACGAAGTTGACTTCAGCCGGTTCAGATTGAGAGGGAAAGAGCAGCCCTAGGCTCCGCTTCTGAGGATGATGCCTGTGCTATGTATGATCCATCGGATTCTTCTTATTCTCAGTGCGGTGCGTTTTTCAGCGAATGAAAGTCATCAGATTTTGATTTTTGTGCTTTTGAAAGAGCTGCTTCTGCGAATGACTAAACGGATACTACTGTCAATCAAAAATTTCCCATATCATATCATGGAAGGAAATGGGGTTGGGAACCATCGATTGCAACATCTAATTGGACTGACTGATCCCAGGGAGGGGGGATGGACTCTGAAATACTTCTCCGATCGGTTCCGACAGTCTTTTTTTCACCTTCTCGGCATGATCCAGGCGTTCAAGCTAGCAGATCAAATCATGGGTTCTCATCCGGTTGGTTGGTTGAAATGCGGCTATGCCGGGTGGACTAAAGTCAAGTGGGGGGTGGCGTCGTCTAACGTATAATAAGAGCACGCTTGCTTTTATTGTTTCACTCTGCTTATTAGGCTTATTAGTTGGGGCACTGCTGCGTCTGCGTGTTCTCATCTAAGAAAGATGTACAGTGCTCGCGGAGCGCACTTGCGAAGGACCAACGACGAGCTATATAGAGGATAAGAGAAGGAGGAGTAGGAGGAGTCAGTCTTTTTTGAAGATCGAGGAAGAAATCGGACAATTAGAATTATGCCACTCTATTTTCATTACGAAGATGTATTACGTCAAGATCTGTTGCTCAAACTTAATTACGCCAACGTTATGGAAGTTCCTGGATTGTGTGAAATAAGAGTAGTACCAAAGGCACCCTATGATTTCATAATCAAAAATGGAAAATTGGCTATGGAGATTTCGTGCGGTCAGAAATTCATAGAGACACAAAGGGGTTTGACAGGAAAGTCGTTTCGATCCAATCAATTCTTGGGGTCTTTTAAAGACAAAGGATATGTTAGTGACCTAGCACGACAAAGCACTCTCCGAGGGCATGGAATGTCTAATTTTTTGGTCAGAATCTTGACAGTAATGTCTCTGTTAGATTCTCCGGTCGAAATACGGGAAAACTCCATTCAATTCTCGATGGAAACGGAGTTTTGCGAATTCTCCCCAGAACTGGAAGATCATTTCGAGATCTTCGAACATATTCGAGGGTTCAATGTGACTATTGTCACTTCGGCCAAGACACAAGATGAGACTTTACTACTGTGGAGCGGCTTTTTGCAAAAAGATGAGGGGGAAACTCAGTAAGATGTCGGAGAAGCGAAATATACGAGATCACAAACGTAGATTGCTCGCGGCTAAATATGAATTGAGACGAAAGCTTTATAAAGCCTTTTCTTTTCTTTTATAAAGATCCCGATCTTCCGCGGGACAAACATCGTTATAAGTTGTCCAAGTTGCCAAGAAAAAGTTCCTTTGCACGAGTAAGAAACCGATGTATTTTCACGGGTCGCCCTCGTTCCGTATATGAGTTCTTTCGAATTTCTCGTATCGTTTTTCGGCATCTCGAGGTCTTTTGATGGGCATAAAGAAATTGTCTTGGTAGCTACCCCAATAGAACAAGGGTTAGCTCTGCAGCTGGTCCACAAGCAAGGTAAGAAGGTCCATTACCGGCCGGCTCCGGACCGAAAAGACCTAACGGAGTAATCCCTTATCTCGGATCAGAGATGCTAACGGGGCGGGAATCGAAGTGGGGACCTCTCTACCGCGCCTGTGTCTATCTCCTGTCAAGTATGTTCCCCAGACATAGACTAGGAAGTACTCTTGGAAAGATAGAATATCACCGCGTGAACATAACATTAAGTTACGAATGTAACTCCCGAGGTATCGACCACTATTCTAAATAGAGTGAGGCGGAGAACTGTTGTTCATTGGAGCGACGGAGTGCGGAGGTTGTTCCCATCATTGAAGTCAGAGTGTGGGACTGCGCCTTCTGAATGATAAAGACAACTTAGTTTCGTTGGAAAAACCAACGCAAATATCATAACATAATAAGAGTCAGTCTCCCTTTTTTTGGGGGAACGGAATATTTTTCTACGGTACCATCTATGAATCTAAATGATAATGATCTTGTGCTCTATGGGAATCCTACGCCCAGTGATTTACAATTTCTCCATGATAACCCTTTTTCGTTCCCTTCCACAACTAGCTCTTTCTCTTCAACTCTTTATTCAACTAGGTCGAACGCGGAAAGCGCTCCACCTGAGTTAGACCGATTATTTAATTCAATCTGTGAAAAATACACAGAGTTGGTTCAACTGTCAAATATCCAATTACCGCAGGAGTGGAGCATACCAGATCTTATTCGCGCTATCATGGGAAACGAATCTGTTAGAATCCCAGGGTATCTCGAAAGTACCTATTATGATCTTTTTTTACGGGGAAACAATAGTTGGTTATTCGAGGATCTTAGGGACTTTATCAATTTAATCAATTACGCCCCCCCAGTATGAAGTGGCTGAGATGGGTGGAAGGATATAGTCTTCACCGCTTTCTTTCCTTACTTAACTCTAATAACGGAGGGCCCACGTTAAACAGATTGGGCTCACAGAATACTTCAGGGCTGGAGTGAAGAGCCACAAAAGCACCTGTCAGGAACTGTATAAAAAGGACCGAGAACTACATACGTCTGAGACTCACTTCCTTGAAAAGAGGGAGACGAGTTATGTAGGCTGTGGCCGTTCAAGAAATGTAACGGTTGCTCGACCAAAGCCGGTCAAAGAATCGATTATATGCCTGATATTGCCAGAAGACCGATGAGACTTACCAGAAGTGAAGTACAGAAGAGCAGGAAATTGCATATTTTAAATCAAATAAGATGTTCATCTCCAAGCCTAGCCTACTCTACATTATCATATGGTTTCGCGGGCACGTCCAACCGTACCTTGCCACTTGCCAGTTCAAAGTCTAAAAGAAAAGCCGGTCAATAAGACAGATCCGGATCCTAGTGCTTTCGAGATGGTTCGATCGCTAACAAAGACAAGCATGGGAAACAGCAGACTCCCAACAAGCAAACAAGCAACTCCAAGAGCTCAAGCCTAAAGCCTTAGTAAGGCGCATCCTCATTGCTCGCGTAAAGCAAGCGTAGGCTCGAAGGCCGAAGCGCGCTAGTGCTCGTTGCATTTCCCTCCTACTCGGGTAAAGTATTCCGCTCGTTTGCTGTAAGGAATTCAGTAGAGTGGCCGGTCGTTGAAAGAAGCAAGCCTATAGCCTTAGAAGGTGCGAAGTAAATCCCAGAAAAGTATCAATGCGGGAAAGAAAGATGCGCCATTCTTAGTTAGGGAGAGGGTATGTTCACATTGAGTATCCTCGTATGCTCAGTCGAGTGACAAACGTACCTATCCCCGACGTGGGTAACGCATCTACAAAACCATGGTGTTAACAAGGCCCTCCCTTCTCCTAAATCCCATTTTAGATTTACTTAAAATAACCGTTGTTCACTGGAATTTATTCCAAGAAAGTTTGGATCCCTCCGCTCCTTGCCCGTTCGTTTCACTTACTTCCGCTCCTCTCATCGAGAAAGCAATTATACATCCTGACTAAGGAGCACAGGCAATAGGTTCGTAGGAAGAGGCAAGCGTTCACACATCCGTCTATATCATATGTGTTGGGTGAAGAGCTAAGACTATGCCTGGGCCGGGGTCAGGAAGACAGGCAGAAGGAGTAAGCAGCTTAAGCAAGAGACCTTTTCTTATCTTATATAGTATAGGCAATTTAATTTATCTTATCCAGTAAAGGAAGTAAGTTCGCTAGCTGTCCAAGGGGCAAAGAGTAGTATTCCGGTCTCTCTTGAAAGCAATCAAGCGTGAGAAGCAGGATCCGTCCACAGCTTTTATTTTAGCCCTTTCCCTTAATCAGTTCCTCCTTCTCTCCCTCTCCGGATTCTCGTATAAAGAAGCAATTACCTAAAAGAAGAGGGCAGTTGGACTTAGCTTTCCGGGGCACACAAATGAGATATTGGAGAATAGATTCATTTCACCGATGCTTCGTTCTCGACCGAGACTTATTCCTATAGATACCGAAGATATAGATATAAAAGAAGCTTTGAACTACTTATTTAGAGGGAGAAGGAAAGGAACTAGCCCTCTCCATATCGTTGGATAATTGGTTTTAGGATTCAGCCGTGGATGCAGTCATGGAAAAGAAGAATAAGGTTTGATTGATTACCCCAGCCCAGGAAGTTTTAGCACAAGGAAATCGTGGAGACGCTGCCTTATTGGGAAATGACTGGAGCTTTGGCCTATGTTGGAGTATGTGGAGAAGCGCCTTCTTCGCATGGAGACCCGTCTCAATGAGGAACGGATAGAGTCTTGAGTCAGAATTCGAGGAGCTTAAATGATAGATTCTTTGCTCACTCAAGCTTGGAATGGATCTTACACCAGTTGTTTACCGGCCTACGCAGATCGTACACAATGTACCTGACCATGATTGCGAGGCACTACTGGGCCCTAGCTTCTCGATGCCTATTCCGTACATGAGGTCACTCTTCTTCTCTTATGCAATTCTTCATTTCAATAGAAGTGGGTATCTATTAATTTAAATAGAGGAGCGAAGGGGGTATCAACGGTGAAGAGACCATCGATGTATATCCGTATATTGAGAGGGTAAATTTCAATGGAATTCTATTATACTTGAACAGGCCATCAGCAACCTGATTGAGATTCACTCATGAACTCTGGAACTGGTTTAGCTAGCTCATTCACCCCGGAAGGAAAGAAAGAGATCGAAGAGACCCGCCCTACTAAACTAATCCAGTGAGTGCAACCTTTGATAAAAGGCGCTTTCTACCCGCATTCTTCTTGCGGATTTTCTTCTGTCTTACAGATGGCTTGAACAGGCTTTCTTATGACTTATAGACTCGGATCCAATCGCGCACCCACTTTGTCTAACATCCCATAAGAAAACTAAAGGAAAGACTGAGCGGGACTATGAGTTGGGTAATCGAGACCCTCTTGTGCTTTGCTGCCTGTTTAAGACAGTCATGTTCACCTTGTTCAATGGCTCGCGGACTCCTTACCTTAGGGGATATGTCTCACTATACAAAGTACACGTAGTTCAGCAGCATAAAAGGAAACAACGGAGATGAGCACACATCTCGATCTCAGAAAGCCTCTTTTAATGGGCTCAGATTCCTCTACACCTTTCTCGCTTCAACTTAGGCGAGATAAAGTTGAGCCAAACGGGTTCCGGTCGTGAGTTAGCAATCAAAACCGACTGCCGGGTACAGACCTGATTTTGTCAATGATTATTAAGGTAACCAGATAAGCTCCAGGTGAAGAGGAAAAGAGAGCTTCTCTTATACTTATAAAGTATCCCAGGCCAAGTCAAAGTCGAAGCCCATAGGTAGAGGCTTCTCTATGTATGTCCCTCCAATTCCCAATTCAGAGTTTACAGATGGCAGACGGAGACAGTTAGGAGTTCCCCCTAAGATGAAAGTCCCAGTTGAAGATGGGGTGTAGTTTACTTATAACGCTTATTGTAGTTCACTTTCATAAGGCTGTTCCCCCCTTCCTAGACTCTTTGATGAAGCCCGGCTAATGCAGAATCACGGATTCTCCGAAAGGCTGGATGGAATTCAGGGGAGTATAAAATACTTCTTTTAGTGGTATAGTCTCCCTTTTTGGGATTGAGGGGTGTCTAAGGAAGAGATTCTCTGCTGATAAGAGAAGCAAGCCTTGTTGAAATAGGGCTAGTAGAGGTGAAAGGTTTCATACAGCTTCAGAGAGAAAGCTTGAATGATAGATTGCCAACCATTTACCAGCATAAGCTGTAGTTCCTCCAGCTTCAGGTCTGGAAGTGCCGCTTCCCACTATTATGGTAGTTCTTTGCTTGATCGCTGGACTCGGTCTTTTAGCAAGGAATCCGAAGATCATCTTATCGTCTGATCTTCTTCAATGGACTCTTAGCTCTTTAATTTAAGGTATATACCTCTACCTATACTGTAGATATCCTTTTAGTAGCTCTTTACCGTCCCGCCATTCCTGACTTTAGGAGGGAATGGAGTAAGGGAAGGGACGACCTATCTTATCTTACCTCTTATAGCAGTCTATTCCCCCCGAGGGGGATAGAGCAGGAACTCAACTCGGGGAATCCCTTGAATCACTCGATAGACTAGACTACCAGGGGAATCGTTTCGCTCGGGCTTCTGTTCTCTTTGTTCACTTCGCTTGAGGCGGAACTCTTATTATACCTTTACTGGCTCGTAACGTATACTAAACTCGCTCCTCGCTACATGGCCTCTTCTCTTCTGCTGTCGACAAAGCAGGTTTCTGACATAAGTTCAACCTATACTCGCGGATCACAAAGCCATTATTCAAAAACGACACCTACCAATTCAGAGTGCACCCATTCCTATAGAGAAAGGAAGTATTCTCCCGGGCCTACGTTCCTGGAGCGCTTCTGCGTCTTGCTTTCGGCTTAGCCCACAATCAACATCTCCCTATAGCTCTTGAGGTGAATCATCCATCTCCTTATGCCTTACATATCGTACTCCTTCTTTCTTTCTTTTGAGAGGTAGAGGCTCGGGCATTAGGTGAAGGCAGATTAGGAACGAGGACGTTCAACCAAAAGAAAAGCACCCGGGATTGATTAGGGACCTATATAGGACAGTTAGACGACAGATAGACCCGATGGATGACCATAAGTGAAAGATCCAATATCGCCTTTTGTCATTTAGATACTATGTCTGGTCCTAGTACCGCATTCTTTCTTGCCGCATTCCTCCTTTTTTAGACATAACATAGTCATAGTCTTGTATCCATTCCTACCAGATTTCGTTACTTTATGAAAGGGAAGTAGAACTCACTCCCTCCTTACTTATTGTTATACCGCTCGTGCCCAACGACTTGAACTTGAGGATCACAACGAACTATATACTTATCTGGTGGATGCGCGTCTTGGGCTCTTTTCTTTTACCTCTAACTAGAAATATCGTAAGATAAGAAAGTTCTTTTTCCTAGGGTAGATGAAAGGAATGCTCTTTCTTTAATCAAAAAGAAGACATGAAACCATGGACCAAAGACGAAGATGAGGACTATCGGAGACCAGTAGGCGTGCGGGCGCTATACGCTACGGAGCGAGTAAAGGAGCTTAGGTGACATTGAGGGTAGGGAACCGATGTGGGAACCTTCGGAGCTCGAATCGAACCTTGAGCCGAGCCGTAGAAATAGGAGATGTTCTTTCTTATGTTATGCTTATTCTATGGATGCTTATTCTTTCTCTAAGCAAGTAGGTATTGGATTTCCCTTTATTCTCTATTGCTCTCCGAGCGCTCTCGGCAGATGGTTTATCCAACGGGAATTGAGTTATCCAAGCCTTTTGTCTAAGAAATACTAGGAACTTTCTCGGAATGGGTATTTTTGACCTATGCCACTTTGCAGAGAAATCAAATGACGATCCATGCGAAAAGTCTACTACCCAATGAATATAGTTTACTCTTGCGTGGGTTGGTTGAGCTCTACTCTCTTTCAATTAAAAAGATTCCGTTCTCATCCGACCGCTTCGTTTCGGAGCGTATTCCAAGTCTTGCAATTCGCATTCATTTCCACTGGGGAGTTCCCTCTGGTGCTCATTCCATTCAATTCGGAACACCTTAGGATCAGACCAGTTTTTCTACTCGAACTTGCTGGTATGAGGCATGAATGAAGAAACTATCTGATCTATCCGAAATGCGGACGTCTTCGATTCGACCTATTGGTACTAACCGGAGTTTTGAATTGTTTGTAATTGGAAGGGCAAGATGGACGGAAGAGCGAAAAGGCTTAACCAACTGCACCTTTCCTGCTTTCGGATTCCCCTACTCCTTTGGATTGATCTTCCTGCTAGAATGGATTCAGACCTTCCCGCTAGAATGAATGGATTCAAAAGCGTACTTTGCTCTTGTGGGTGGATAAAGCACCCATACTTTCTATCGTGAAGATGTACTTGGTTTGCTCTGAAGCTGGTGGCCCCTATAGAGCAGAATTCGGAAACAAACAAATGGGGGCCTCCTCAGAGGAAGTTCTAGCTGGGGCTAGATTCCCATCCCAGGACGGATTGAGTCGAAAACAGAGATCAGGATTTGCCTTCTTCCGCCTAAGGCTAAGGTGCGTGTAACCAAGGAGACAAATAGATTTTCTCACAGCTATGAGTCTAAGAGTGATATGTCCTACTTGACTTTATCTTTATTAATTATGACCCGGGGGTCACTCGCTGCCCTAACCCCGTAAGTGCCTTCAGTCCCTTTAGAGCTAACTCTACCCGAATGGGAAAGTCAGAAAGAGCGGAGTCGAACTGACCCCACCAACCCCAACCAACCTTAGAATACAAAGTCGTTATGGAACTCCGCATAAGGGAAATCCCTGTATTTAGTAAACATCAAAATATAGTCAAGAATCCGTACTACTTTACAAAGCCAGTTCCGTCGCCGGTAAGAAAATAACTCAACCAACGCCAATGCCACCGGCCGGAAACAGTGCCCCTGCTCACGCCTAATGCCTGAAAAAGCCGAGGCAGCCCAGCCTTAGTCTAACTAAGTATTCTATCCATACTATGACACTGCGCAAAAGCAGTCGTTTTTGCTTAGTAAATGATTGTTCCGGATAATTGAGCTAGATTGCCCTATTCACCAAGAGGGACCCTCATCCTCCCCTCTTAAGTTTGAGTTCTAGCTTGAGAGGCCGGTTACTTAATTCAACTGCCAGATCGAGCAGGAAGTTTTCCGCCATGATGGTGTGGCGTGTGAGTTCGATGCCCGCGATCGAACGGCTTCGGCCGACTCAATAATTGGTAAATAGCCTACTAGAGCTATGCATCTAAGAAAAAGAAGTAGAGCACCTAGGCCAACAGAAACGAAGGAAGCAAGTGGGGCGATCCCGGCAGATGAGCCTGAGTTTGAAGCTTTCGAAAAGACAATGTCCTATGGTATCGGCCAGGAGGCTCGTGAGTTGATTCACGACTCGGTGAATAAGAAATAGAATAAGTAGCTTCTGACTGGGGGGTGATTCAGAGTTTTGGAGGAATTGAAATAATTTAGATAAGTCGACCCGGGTAAAAAGCTTTTAAGCAAGTAAGCGAGGAAAGTAGACTGATGATGTTCACCCGCGGGCCAGATTCACAATCAAGATTCCTAGACGTATCGTCCAGTTATCCAATTCAACAAGTTCAGAACACCCAAAATAGCTAAAGCTGAGTGGCGAACGGCCGGATATCTAATCTCTGGGAGGAACCACCATATCTTTCCGCCGGATCTACTCAATTTGAGTAATACCTCTTCCTATTTTAGTAACAAGAGAAGGTCTTCCGCGCATGATCGAATGGACTTTGAACCTAATGCGTGTCTCAACTTCTAATTGAGTGCTTGCACTGTCTTCGTTGGAGGTTTGGCTCCCTCTGCTTTGAGAAAGCAAAAACGAAGTGATCTCGGCTTTTTCCTTTTTTTTTTGAAGTGGAGGAAATCCTGTTCTTATTCCCAGAAATGGGTAACTCACGAACTAAAGTATCTCTATATTCAATATAAAAACTTTCTTTCTCATCTTTGTAGATCCCAGAGGAATAAATGGAGGATTCCAAAACTGGATTAGGAGACATAGATTCAAGCTTTGAGCGAGCGGTGCTTTCATTATGCGGTTCCTCTTTTAGTTAGCGATTGTTCATCAAAAGAGAATGCTTTCTTAGGTAGGCTCCAGGTGAGTTTCTACTGAGATGTAAAACTGTGGGTAATAGCGCAGTGCTTTCTATGCTTAATCGACGCCAGTAGTCTCACTTCCGAAATGGGATTTCGTCAGACTCGTAGGATCATCTGGATGAAAGGGGGGCTCCCGCTTGTGTATTGAAAGTAATATGTTCTCTCGTCCTCGGTTGGGTTTTTCACTCTTCGTTAGTGCCTTAATCTATTCTGTTTCGTTAGCTAGACTTTCCCCTATCTGGCACCCAGGCATACGGGACTAGATCGCTCGGGAAAGCCTTTTCTCTAGCAATAGCTACCCATTTCCAGAAGGAATTGCCATTAGACTTTCGAGTGATCGTACCATAGTTTATAGAGAAATGTTTTTGATTCATGGAAGAACTGGGCTTATCTATGCGCCCTTTAGCTTAGCAGGAGTGCTTCTTTGTTGTGCCATAGCGTAACGAAAAGGAACCCTTTTTCCTTTCATCATCACTTTATGCTCGCTTTCTTAGGAAAGCTGAACCAATCATGTGACTGACTCGACATAATCTTTTGTTGAGCGGAAGACGGCGAGCTACAAAGAAAGAAGAAAGTCATAAGCGCTTAACTCGAGGGTTATTGTCACTTAACTTCGTCAAGACACTTTAAAGGCAGGCTTGACGAGCGCTACTCCACTACAGTTTCGCCTCCACTCAATCAGCCACTTAGGTTTGGCGAAGTGAACATGAACGCGTTAGTGACGTAGCAAATTAGAATATCCAAGCCGGTAGCCCTCCCTTCCGAGCCAGTCTCCCTCCTTTTACCTTCACTACACTACTATAGATACATAACTTCTTCTTCACTCCTACCTGAACTCCTTCTTCACTCCTATAGATATATCTAATTTCTTTCTCGAATTTGTAGGAAGTGGTGCATCTTGTGGTTGAGCCAGGGCGTGGTCAAAGGGAAGGTTTGATTGTCAAGACTTGACATGCGACTCAATGCTATTGATCCCTATCATCCGAACGAATGTCTTGTATTGGTTTGGATCATCCGAGCGAGATCACATCTTATTCTATGCAATTCTGTTTGTCATTGATCTGCGTACACACCGCTTCCACAGGTACATGCACCACACCCCTATCTATCAAGTGAGGGAAGGGTGAAAAGAACCCCCAGAAGGTATGGATTCGGAAGTCTAGTTGTGATTCGATGGAGTGATGGTGCCTCGTATGAGACATCGAACGGAACCAGCTGCCCGTAGTGCTTTACTTGAACATGGATTTGCCCTGAGGTTGCTTGCATACTACTAGACGTAAACTAGTTGCTTCGCTTCCATCGAGTGACGTACTCTTGACTGGAGAGCTACCCGCATTGCCTTCCCGACTTAGCCTTCGAATCAAGCTTGCCGACTTGACTTAGCCTTCGCCTTTCACTTTTCCTGTAAGGGGGGATGGAATAGTTGGATACCTAACTTCTATCTCTATCTCGCCTCTCTGTTTACAGGGAATCCCATTTTGAATGCTAGAGATCGGTCTGGGAAGATTGTCTTTTCTATCCACTTGGATAGCGCCCAATCCTGACTCTAGCTTTGATAGCCAAAAGAAGTGAGCCCGCTGCCCTTCACCGTTCGAAAAGCACTTGCTTTGATTGGCTCACCGGCTGGATTTGAACATTTCATTTCTTTCCTTGAGAGAGCGACTAGTTGTCGATGAATAAGGCTGAGAAAGTGGCCTAAACTGCTGGGAAAGATTGACCTTGATTTGACATGACCTGCCTGATGAAATAGCTATCAACCATGGAACTGCAAACGATGCCCCTTAACCTAGGGAAGAGTCCCTTGCGCCTAAGAGGGGGTTACCGCTTGCTTGACATTCCTCCGCCCTACTGCATGTAGTTTGTTCTGATCCCCTAATTCCACCTAGTCCCCTTCCATTGCATTTGTTTTGATCTCACAATTCCACCAGTCTCACTCACTGACGAAACCACTCACTTGATTATACATTATACATTCATTATTCATCTAGTCAACGCACTGCATGAACTAGGTGAGAACCTGAATGAGATTGATAGCAATCCGGCCCATACACCATATCTTCATTTTCTTTTTTCACCAAAAAAGGTTTCATCACTTCTATGTCATTCCGAGCTTACAGAATTGGGCACCTACTACTTATGCTTATGCGTCAACCATCACTTATTCATCGTTGGGAACCGGGCGTCTTCGAGACGAAAACCAGATTCATCTTTGTGGATGTGCCTATTCGTTCATCACTAAAAAAAGACCTCCCTTGACTCGCCAATAGCGCCTCTTTGCACCAGCAGAGCAGCGGTTCGGTTCGATTCAGCCACGAAAGTGACAACATCAAGGACACAGATATCCCTGTAATCAAGCAATGAGTATTGGTTCAACCTTTTCAGTAGCGTTGGGTTGGTGACACCATAAAGGAAAGAGAAAGGCGACTCAATCACTTGTTCATCATAAGTCATACTAAACCAGACATCTTTCACAGGGATCCACTGATGAGTATAAAGCGAAGCTAACCTTGAAAAGTTCCACATCGTCCTCCTCATTCAAAGATTGATTGTTCACTATAGATAGGTTGAACCACGAGCAGCTGCTGGAGTGAAAGGACCGAGGCCCAATTCCATAGGGATTAGAAAGACTATCGAACTGAAGTCAGCTAGCCCACTGAACTTATCTTCTTCTTCTGCCCACTAAACGAATCCCGTGCTTGAGCATAATTACATTATCCCTTTCCCTATTTCTTTCTAGTTGAGACTCTCTTTCTCACAGGCCGTAGATTGTAGGACTGGATTGCGCCTTGCTTCTTCAATGGATTGTGGGACGGTAGAGACATTGTTTCAAGTCAAAAGAAGCTTTCTCAGTCAATAGCCTTCTTTAACTCGGCTTTGACTTCCCCGACAGACGAAAGAGCTTTGCTTCAAGCGGATGATGTTTCCTAACCCACCTGAATCTCTCATTCCTTCCTCAATCTTAATTTAATAAATAATGCGAGCTTTCTTTCTATCGAATTATACCGATACTACTGCGCAAACAGAACAGAAAGTGCAAGGATGCTGTCGACCAACATCTCCATATTTTCTTTTCCTTCTTTCTGCTTTTTTTGCTATTTCTATTTTTTATGTGTGTCCTGCTCCGGCAAGGGGAAGGGAATACAATTGACAGTTACAGTAAGCAGCATAGCCCCTCCGAAGCTCTCTTTCAGCCATCTCCGGGCAAGATTTCTGGTCTCTTGGAATTCTAGTTATCTAGATTTAGTAGAGCTTATATATGTGTGGATTTGGAAAGCTTCTATCTTGCTATTGCTTATGATTCCGGGGCCCTGGCCATTTATTCGACTTAAAACCATTTCTGTCTCCCTGCTATTTTATTCTCTTTTTACCTAAAAACTCTCCATCCGACTTATATCGAAGCAGATTCCAAGATATTGCACGCAACATAAGCGTTGTGCCTTTCTTTGTAGACCTCCACAGGGCTTTCCGAAGCAGAGCAAATAGTAGACAATCCGTTAACGTCAGTGAGGCTGGGTCCCCTGATTTTCTAACTGACATCTTTCTTTACTTTTACTTAATTGACTCTTTCTAAAACTTAAATCGCGACGTTAGCTCAGCGGGTGACGAATCAGAGGGGTAATCTCATTTGAGACTCAGCGCTTGCCTCTCTTTCTTTGTTTTGTATAGTATGTTCGTGTGTTTGGGCGAGTGGACGCCGTGTGGTTAGCTGAAGCAGACAATTTTAGTATCCTAGCAGCTACAGCAGCAGAGAAAAGTCTCTGTTCACGTATTCGCCTTAGGTTTAGGCAGTTAGATGCCGTCGAATTTGAATTCCCATTCAATGAAGGTTTGACGCAGCAGGCTTGATTAGGTTGTATAGCTGGATCTGGTTGATTAGGGACGTCCCGGAGGAGATTTGCGAAAAAGGCTGGCAGGATTAGCGAACATTCTAGGGTTTGCTGGAGAAGCTGGATTGTGTGATTAGCTTGCCTAGCCTGATCATCAGGAATAGCGAGACCGCGGGCCTGGCCTTTCCTAAAACTGTGAAAGCTTAGGAGGATTTTGATAACCATTCTGCACCCCCTTCCCTTAATGAAAAGTCCCCATTCGAGTAGTCTCATAGGTCTGACCAGGGGCTCGGTTCCAACTATTCTTGCAAAGGACAACCTCGCTCCTAGCGAAAGATCAAACGCCAGGTGTGAAGCAACTTCACTTATTCAATGAATTCAATTTCTTAAGTGTTCACTGAACCTTCCTTCCCCCTCAGAGAGGGAATCTTCTCTCCATAAGTACTACATCGACACATCACAAGGGGCACGTAGGTTTCGCCTGACTGTACTAAAAAGGCCGCACCGCAGGCAGGGCGGAGCTTCATATATTATATATACCACTCCAGCTAAAGCCCTTTGAACGGAAAGAAGATAAGAAAGGAAAAGTTCTGTGTGTGAAGGGGACTCAGGCTAGAGCGGGCTTTCACGAACCATACGAGGGCGGGCCTGCCAGGTGAGGTGGTCAGCCTTAGCTAGCGGGGTGCTGCCATTACGAGAGGAGGGCTACATCTCTCGCCATGTGCCCAGTTAGTTATCTGGATTCGAATTGAATTGTGACGAATTCACAATCCTGGCTGCTATCTCGATCGACGATTGACTCTCGATGACAGCCGAGACTGAGTGACTTGCTAAAGAAAGGGTACTACTTTAGAGTTGCAGGCAGGTCTCTCTAATTGAATAAGATACCCATCTCCGATCTTCCCCTTAGCCCGTTCCTTAAGTTCTTGACCCAATGCCAGGTGATTGGCTAACCGTGCCCCTACCTTAGAAGGTAAGGGAGGTATGGTTGGGAGGGACAGAGAGATCAGAAACCAAAGGGAATAGACTCACAAACTGGATTGGATAAAGCATAAGCTCTGGAAGCGGATACGCCGATGGTTGGAAGGGAAGGCTAGCACACATCATTTCTCTAAGAATAAGTGAGTTTCACGATCATGAGGTCTTATTCCTCAATCGAAAACGGCTAAGAGACAGATCGAACGGTGACATATATATAGTAAATGCAATGATTGAATCGATACCTACCAGATCGAGTTACATACATAAAATAGACTTTCTTTGGCTGATCTCAAATGCAGTGATTTGGCTTTGACTCGCTAGCCCCTTTTCCTAAATGCATATCTCTACCTATCGCACTAGCTAGTAACAGAGGAATCAATATCGATCTACGAACAAATATTGATGTATAATAGGTTGTTCACTCAATGATAGCTCTTTCTATCTCTATCGAACTTGCATTCCTTGTTTTCTTTGAAGAGTCTCTACCCACCTTTTTTTTATACTCGAAAAGCCAATGGGCTTGTCTGGATAAATGTAGTTTCGGAACCCGAGATAACAAGTAGATTCGGCCACAGGTACTGTTACTGTTACGATGCTCGGGTAACCCGGGTTGAAGCAACTCGGCTCCTGATGTAGCATTCATTCGGACCATTCGACGTTTGATTCTTTCTATCAGGGATACCGATGGCTCTGTGAGAGGGCAAAGCTACTAATACTAAGGTGGTTTCTTTCCGGTTACCCGGTTCAAGGCTTTGTCTTACTAGATCATCTATTGGTAGCAATGATCGAGAGATCAGGCGTAGAATGCATCAGGATGGGAACAAGCGTTTATTATTAAAAAAGAATATGACAGCATGTCTTTCCTGTCTTTGTCAATAGAATGTATTGAATTATCAATACTGTTTTTCTAGCTGAAGTGTTCACGTAGGTCAAATAAAATAGCTTCTATAGCTCAATCCAATAGTAAGAGTAAGTAATCAACGGAGATAGAGTCAAGCGGTTCAACCAAGGCTTCTAAGGAGAGCGGGGCAAAGTCCTCACTTTAGGTTTAGGAATAAATCCCGGTGAGTAGAAGTGGCTGCCCATTTATTACCTCTTTTCTTCTGATTCTGCCTGACTGCACGGGAAGACCAGACTTCGATTTTCACTTGAAACTGAAGCTGCCTTTGATGGTGACCCGGCTCAGCCTCGCTACACAAAAAGGTAAAGGGTTCAGATGAGAGTAATTGAGTGTATGCCGTCCCTGTTAGTGTCAGTCTAGCATAGGCAACCCTCTTCCTCGTAAGAAGAGGGATCCATAGCGTCCTTCACTGTCTAGCTAGTCTTATTGGATTGAACCTGTAGCTCTATCCATCTCAGCTACCTACCTGCACTACCTGCCAGCCCTACCTGCCATACCTGACAGTCCCTATCTGTCCTTCTTTAGCTCATGAGATAGATCCCGAACCTGTGAATATGAAGTGAAACAAGCTAGCCTTTTCTCTTTCGACTGGGAACTGCTTTACTTTACTTTATAGTTGTAGTAGTTGATCCCGGAAAGGGTCAAGGGATAGGCTTGATGCCAGATCCGCTTTGAGGGTTGACTCCGCATAAGAAGAAGTAAGTAGTTCGACTAGCTGTTCTCTCTTTCCTTCTTCCAACTCCTTAGCTGTTGGAATTGGATATAGAACCGATAGGAGTAGGAGCATTCGTTAACAGAGATGGATATTGGCTTCGGTTGACCTTCAACCTATGGGAATGCTTGAAAAAGCTCTGATTCCAATAAGCTCTTGACCACTCTCAGAGGTAGCTGGGAAAAAAGGTATAAGCGCTCAAAGCTAAGATCAGCTGCTATTGGACTTCTTTCCTTGGCGAGAAGGGATCGTCTCACACCTGGCAATCTCCGAGAAGGGGGAAAGAAAGCAGCCTTGTTAATTAAAGTAAAGAACCGGGTGTAAATAGGTCCCTACATGAAAAGGAACTCAATGCCTTTGTTGCAACGAGAAGGCCCATTCCATTTGTTTTTGAAAATGGCAATTATACTCCTTCTATTCGTTCTCACTTGGGAACTTTTCTAAGGAAAAAGATCAAACTTGAGAAGTTCGGAGCCCCTTTCTCATGAGTTTTGGGTAAAGTAGAGAAAGGAAGAAAAAGGGATTTAGAAATGCCAGCTGTCCCACAGACGAACAAGAAAAGGAATATTCTTAGGAATCCGCGCTAAGGGGCTTCTAAACCAGTGAAAAGAGAGGTTGAGGCCTGTAGAAGCGATGCAACTTTACTTCGAAGATAAGGATAGGTTGCTGTAAGCAAGCGAATTAAAGAATTGTCGAACTTGGTCCTCGAAATCACTAATTTGAGACCTTGAAATAGGTAATACTACGGAAAGAAATGTTCCTAAAGACAGTCTCAAGTAAGGGGAGTGGGGATTCGGGCATAGCTTAGTTACCACCAAGCCGAGGAGACGGGTGAAATACTTCTCAATCCGCAGCTGCAGGCCGAGGATGAACTAGCGCTTTTTAGTTCATCAGCCTTCCTCACTAACTACTCAACTTAGGCATAACCGCCAGGGTGCCCTCTAAGCCAATGAGTTCAGCATCCATCCCTCACGAGCAAAGTACTGAGATTCGGTGTAACCCCAAGTAGGACTCTAATTGACATGGTTCACCATCCTTGATTTATCGCAGAGCAGATTCATTCACACTTCGTTTAGACGGTCGATGCCCTTAAGCGTTTAGACACCTTCGGTTGGTCCCTTTCTCAATCTCAAGGACCCGAAACGCCGTTTTTACTTCAGCAAAACAGCCATTCTGTGCGATTGAACATTGGATCGAGTGAATGGAAAGAGTTCTGTATTTATAGCCCACCTTTTGTTCCCTAGGCAGGGTGCTAAAGGGACTGCTACCTACCAATCTAGATTCTTCTATGAGTCGATCCAATCACGTTATTTGAATTGATATCATATACGCGAATAGGTCGTGTAATAAGTTTTGGGATCTGATCAAAGGTAGGGCAAATTAGTATGAATAGGGTTTTCCATGCCATGTTTGGGGCTAGAAGACTTACATAGCATAGAACAGGTGAATGATCGAAAGGGCATTAGCAGCCACGATTTTGGCCTCCTCTTAGTATAGAGGATTGGGGTTAAAGTACTGACGATGGTCAAAGTGGGACTAGTGAATAGCGATCCAGTTTATGCGTATTTGAGCTCGTTCGTCTTCAAAGTCTTCCTTTAGGCGGGTAGTGCTACTCGGTGCGTGCAAAGGACAGAATAAACCACCGCAGAGCGTACCAGGCTACTTTCCCTCAGCTTCTGAGACAATTAGGAGAAGAAGAAGGGATATATTTGAATGAAGACCTTTTTTCCTTTTCCTCTTTATATACCTCTAGGAAACGAAGACATGCATTGAATATGAATTGAATGGGGTTGAATGCATCCCCTATTGAATCTGAATGCACCAATGGGCACACCAGATAGACGAACAAGCTAGTGGGAGTTTCTCAGCATGATTCAAAGACAACGAACGAGTCGGTAATAGAAGATCAGTTCAACCAAAGAATAAGGGGCTAAGCTAAAGTCCTGACTCAACTATCATAGATAGAGTCAAAAAGGGGAGATATAGAGAAAAGTCCAGCAGCACTTACAAGTAGTACAGTCCAGAGTGAATAAGGCTTTCTCGGCCGGTTCCAAGCAGTGTGAGTAGGAGATAGTGCCAATCTTCTCTCCAGTCCAAGTCGTCGTTCTTCCCGGTCAAATCCAGTCCAATGACTCTTTTTGACTTATATAAGTCGATGTGCTTCTCCCCGTTCTCGAATCACCACTAAACTGATGGAGTCTTGTTTTTGTAGTGGACAATTTCTCGGTTAACATATACCCAAGCCCTTCTTGCAGCTCGCACTTACGTAGCGTAGCATCTTTCCGGAAATGAATTCTGTGATAAGCAGCCGGCTAGGTTTCTGAATGAAGGACGGGACGGGGAAATTCTTCTTTAAATGAAATAATTCACTCGAGTCTAAGCTATAGTATAAGCTTCTGGTTT